TTCTATTTTAAGAGGTGTATTTTTTTTAATACATCTCTTAAAAAAAAAGGTACAAGGTGGCCGCCTTTTTTGACATATATTAGTCTTGTATGTTAACTTATTTATTGTTGAAGTTTATTCAAAGCTTGAATTAAACTATTAAAAAAAATAATAAAGTTTAACTTAGAATTACTTAAGTTAAAATTAATGGATAATAAAATTGCCCCAATGGCGAGTTTGATCCTGGCTCAGGATGAACGCTGGCGGTATGCTTGACACATGCAAGTCGAACGAGGTTTTTTACTATGATCTTCGGTGATTGGTTCTAAACCTAGTGGCGGACGGGTGAATAACACGTAAGAACCTGCCTTTAAGAAGAGGATAACAATTGGAAACGGTTGCTAATACTCTATATACCTCCGGGTAAAAGATTTATCGCTTAAAGAGGGGCTTGCGCCTGATTAGCTAGTTGGTTGGGTAATGGCTGACCAAGGCAACGATCAGTAGCTGGCTTGAGAGGGTGACCAGCCACACTGGGACTGAGACACGGCCCAGACTCCTACGGGAGGCAGCAGTGAGGAATTTTCCGCAATGGGCGAAAGCCTGACGGAGCAATACCGCGTGGAGGATGAAGGTTCATGGATTGTAAACTCCTTTTCTTAGAGAAGAAAAAAATGACGGTATCTAAGGAATAAGCATCGGCTAACTCCGTGCCAGCAGCCGCGGTAAGACGGGGGATGCAAGCGTTATTCGGAATTATTGGGCGTAAAGCGTCTGTAGGTGGCTATTTAAGTCTATCGTCAAAGCTCAGAGCTCAACTTTGGACCGGCGATGGAAACTATTTAGCTTGAGTGCGTTAGGGGCAGGAGGAATTCCCAGTGTAGCGGTGAAATGCGTAGATATTGGGAGGAACACCAACAGCGAAGGCATCCTGCTGGGCCGACACTGACACTGAAGGACGAAAGCTAGGGGAGCGAATGGGATTAGATACCCCAGTAGTCCTAGCCGTCAACGATGGAGGCTAAGCGTTGTCCATTTGGCCAGCGCTGAAGCTAACGCGTTAAGCCTCCCGCCTGGGGAGTACGCTCGCAAGGGTGAAACTCAAAGGAATTGACGGGGACCCGCACAAGCGGTGGAGCATGTGGTTTAATTCGATGCAACGCGAAGAACCTTACCAGGGCTTGACATGCCGCGAATCGCTATGAAAGTAGTGGAGCCGAAAGGCGCGGACACAGGTGGTGCATGGCTGTCGTCAGCTCGTGTCGTGAGATGTTGGGTTAAGTTCCGCAACGAGCGCAACCCTTGTCGCCAGTTACCTTTTAGGAACCTGTCGAGACTGCCGGTGTTAAGCCGGAGGAAGGTGAGGACGACGTCAAGTCATCATGCCCCTTACGCCCTGGGCTACTCACGTGCTACAATGGCCAGGACAATGGGATGCCACCCTGCGAAGGCGAGCTAACCCCAAAAACCTGGTCTCAGTTCGGATTGTAGGCTGCAACTCGCCTACATGAAGCCGGAATCGCTAGTAATCGCTGGTCAGCAATACAGCGGTGAATACGTTCTCGGGTCTTGTACACACCGCCCGTCACACCATGGAAATTGGCTATGCCCAAAATCGTAACCCTAACCTCGGATGGGAGCGCTTAAGGCAGAGCTAGTAACTGGGGTGAAGTCGTAACAAGGTAGCCGTACTGGAAGGTGTGGCTGGATCACCTCCTCCTTTTTTAGGAATAATTTTTTATAACGAGTAAGGCGGGCTATTAGCTCAGCTTGGTTAGAGCATACCCCTGATAAGGGTAAGGCCACTGGTTCGAGTCCAGTATAGCCCAGCTTATAAGGGTTAATTTAGATATTAAGTTGATTGACTTAATAACTCGTTAAACGATAGTTTAATTGTAAGCGTATTATGCGGTGGGGGTATAGCTCAGTTGGTTTAGAGCGCTGCTTTTGCACGGCAGAGGCCAGCGGTTCGAATCCGCTTACCTCCATACGATACGTTTTTTTTTTTGAGGCTTTTTGAGAAATTGAGGCTATATGAGCTTTTATTCAAGTCAAACACAATTTAAGGGCTAACAATGGATACCTAGGCATCTAAAGACGATGAAGGGCGTGCACAGCGACGAAATGCCTCAACGAGCTGCATGATAGCGATGACTTGAGGACCCCCAAATAGGGCAACCTCGTAGAACTACTAATACAAATTCATAATATTAGTAAGAGAAAACCCAGTGAACTGAAACATCTTAGTAGCTGGTGGAAAAGAAAGCAAAAGCGATTCCCTTAGTAGCGGTGAGCGGAACGGGAACAGCCTAAACCAACCTATTAAAAGGTTGGGGTTGTGGGGCAAATATCATAAATTAGACAAAATATTAGTGTGAAACAGCTGAGACCTGTACCAGAGAAGGTGAGAGTCCTGTAATATTAAAACTAACCTAATTTAATTTGACACCCCGAGTAGCATGGAACCCGTGGAATTCCGTGTGAAGCTGCGAGGACCACCTCGCAAGGCTAAATACTCTTAGATGACCGATAGTGAAAAGTACCGTGAGGGAAAGGTGAAAAGAACCCCAGTAGGGGAGTGAAATAGAACATGAAATTGTTAGCTTACAAGCAGTAGGAGGTACTACACTGTACTGACTGCGTGCCTGTTGAAGAATGAGCCGGCGACTTATATGCAGTGGCAAGGTTAAGGATAATACTCCGAAGCCAGAGTGAAAACGAGTCTGAATAGGGCGTTAAGTCACTGTATATAGACCCGAACCCAGGTGATCTAACCATGGCCAGGATGAAGCTTCGGTAACACGGAGTGAAGGTCCGAACCCACCGATGTTGAAAAATCGGGGGATGAGCTGTGGTTAGGGGTGAAATGCCAATCGAACTTGGAGCTAGCTGGTTCTCCCCGAAATGCGTTGAGGCGCAGCGGTCGACAAAGAGCTGTCAGGGGTAAAGCACTGTTTCGGTGCGGGCTGTGAGAACGGTACCAAATCGTGGCAAACTAAGAATACTGAACATGCCTTCTGTCGGCTAGTGAGACTGCGGGGGATAAGCTCCGTTGTCAAGAGGGAAACAGCCCAGACCATCAGCTAAGGCCCCTAAGTGATTACTAAGTGATAAAGGAGGTAGAGATGCCGTGACAGCCAGGAGGTTTGCCTAGAAGCAGCCAACCTTAAAAGAGTGCGTAATAGCTCACTGGTCGAGCGTCTTCGCGCCGAAAATGCTTGGGACTAAGTAATCCGCCGAAGCTATGGGATTTTATAACTATCAGATTAAAATCGGTAGGGGAGCGTTCCGTTGTAGTGTGAAGTTTTTATGTGAATAAAGATGGACGAAGCGGAAGTGAGAATGTCGGCTTGAGTAACGAAAATATTGGTGAGAATCCAATACCCCGAAAACCTAAGGGTTCCTCCACAAGGTTCGTCCATGGAGGGTGAGTCAGGACCTAAGGCGAGGCCGAAAGGCGTAGCCGATGGAAAATAGGTTAATATTCCTATACTACAAACATTTTAACACCAGGGGACGGAATGATCTAACTAATTAAACAATTGGGTTGATTTAATTTAGGATGTAAAATTTGATGAACGAATAAGCATCAGAAATTTTTTTCCTACATAGAGTTTAGTAAATTCCCTAGAAAAGCCTGTGCTGTTTTGACGGATGCGTCAAAAAAATGAATGTACCTGTACCCATAACCGACACAGGTGGGTTAGTAGAGAATACTAAGGGGCGCGAGATAACTCTCTCTAAGGAACTCGGCAAAATGGCCCCGTAACTTCGGGAGAAGGGGTACCTGCTTTGCAGGTCGCAGTGACCAGGCCCAAGCAACTGTTTACCAAAAACACAGGTCTCCGCAAAGTCGAAAGACAACGTATGGGGGCTGACGCCTGCCCAGTGCCGGAAGGTTAAAGAAGCTGGTCATCTTCGGAGAAGCTAGCGACTGAAGCCCCGGTGAACGGCGGCCGTAACTATAACGGTCCTAAGGTAGCGAAATTCCTTGTCGGGTAAGTTCCGACCCGCACGAAAGGCGTAATGATTTGGGCACTGTCTCGGAGAGAGACTCGGTGAAATAGACTTGTCTGTGAAGATGCGGACTACCTACACCTGGACAGAAAGACCCTATGAAGCTTTACTATAACTTGAGGCTGGGCTCGGACTCGTCTTGCGCAGCATAGGTGGGAGGCTTAGATAATTTAGTTTCGGCTAAATTGGAGCCATCAGTGAGATACCACTCTAGGCGAGTTAGATTCCTAAGAGTAGCCTCTGAAACGAGGTACTCGACACCCTCAGGCGGGTAGTTTGACTGGGGCGGTCGCCTCCTAAAAGGTAACGGAGGCGTACAAAGGTCTCCTCAGGCTGGACGGAAATCAGCCGTAGAGTGCAAAGGCAGAAGGAGGCTTGACTGTAAGACTTACAAGTCGAACAGGGACGAGAGTCGGTCTTAGTGATCCGACGGTTCTGTGTGGAAGGGCCGTCGCTCAACGGATAAAAGTTACTCTAGGGATAACAGGCTGATCTCCCCCAAGAGTTCACATCGACGGGGAGGTTTGGCACCTCGATGTCGGCTTATCGCAACCTGGGGCGGAAGGGCGTCCCAAGGGTTGGGCTGTTCGCCCATGAAAGCGGTACATGAGCTGGGTTCAGAACGTCGTGAGACAGTTCGGTCCATATCCGGTGTAGGCGTTAGAGCATTGAGGGGATCTTCCCTTTGTACGAGAGGACCGGGGAGGACACACCGCTGGTGTACCAGTTCTCATCCCCATGGGAAACGCTGGGTAGCCATGTGTGGGAGTGGATTTATTGTAATTAAACAATAATTTAAGAGTGGATAACTGCTGAAAGCATCTAAGTAGGAAGCCAACCCCAAGATGAATGCTCTCTTGAGGCCACAGCAAGAACAGCTGTTTATAGGTGCGAGGTGTAATCTCTGTAAAGAGACTGAAGCTTGAAATTGATTTCTTTATCATTTCTACTTAGCCGAGGCATACTAATAGGCCGATAGAGTTTGACTCATAAATTTAAACTGTAGATCTATATGTGAGAGTGTTTTTTTGCTCTCATTATTGCTCTAGTACTGAGAGCGCATTGGTTACACACCTATCCATCTCGAATTAGGTTGTGAAACAGTGTGGCGGCTAGAATACTGCAAGGGGGACCTTGTGGGAAGGCGGTCAGGTGCTAGGGGAAATAAAGAAAGATTATATAAAATTAACAATGTAATATACAATTTTTGTATTGTTTTTAGTTAAGCTGATATACTAAATACGCAACTATATTAAAAGTGTATATAATATATAGTATATATAGATTTCTGGTAAGATATTAATTAATTACTTTTTAACTTATGACTATTGCGGTAGGTGAACCTACGGTAAAGCGTGGCCTTTTTGATGATATTGATGACTGGCTACGCCGTGATCGTTTTGTTTTTGTAGGCTGGTCTGGTCTACTTCTATTCCCTTGTGCGTATTTTGCTCTAGGTGGCTGGCTAACAGGTACAACTTTTGTAACTTCTTGGTATACACATGGTCTAGCAACATCTTACCTTGAGGGTTGTAACTTCCTAACTGCAGCAGTGTCTACTCCTGCTAACAGTATGGGCCATTCGCTACTACTACTTTGGGGTCCAGAAGCTCAAGGTGATTTTACTCGTTGGTGCCAACTAGGCGGTCTATGGACATTTGTAGCACTTCATGGTTCGTTTGGTCTGATTGGTTTCATGCTACGTCAGTTTGAAATTGCACGTTCAGTAAAACTACGTCCTTATAATGCAATTGCGTTTTCAGCTCCAATTTCAGTATTTGTTTCAGTATTCCTAATTTACCCACTAGGTCAATCAGGTTGGTTCTTTGCTCCAAGTTTTGGTGTTGCGGCGATTTTCCGTTTCATTCTTTTCTTCCAAGGTTTCCACAACTGGACACTTAACCCATTCCACATGATGGGTGTTGCTGGTGTTCTAGGAGCAGCTCTTCTATGTGCTATTCATGGTGCAACGGTAGAAAACACTCTATTTGAGGATGGTGATGGTGCGAACACTTTCCGTGCATTCAACCCAACTCAGTCAGAGGAAACATATTCAATGGTTACAGCAAACCGTTTCTGGTCTCAGATCTTTGGTGTTGCTTTCTCTAACAAGCGTTGGCTTCACTTCTTTATGCTATTTGTTCCAGTAACAGGTCTTTGGATGAGTGCAATTGGTGTTGTAGGCCTAGCGCTAAATCTACGTGCATATGATTTCGTTTCACAAGAAATTCGTGCTGCAGAAGATCCAGAATTTGAAACATTCTATACTAAGAACATTCTACTAAACGAAGGTATTCGTGCTTGGATGGCTGCTCAAGACCAACCACACGAACGACTAGTATTCCCTGAGGAGGTATTGCCACGTGGAAACGCTCTTTAATGAAACTCTTCTTGTTGGCGGTCGTAGCCAAGAGTCTACAGGTTTTGCCTGGTGGGCCGGTAACGCACGTTTGATTAACCTTTCAGGTAAACTACTAGGTGCTCACGTAGCACATGCAGGTTTGATCGTATTCTGGGCTGGTGCTATGAACCTATTTGAGGTTGCGCATTTTGTACCAGAAAAGCCAATGTATGAGCAAGGTCTAATTCTTCTACCTCACCTTGCGAGTCTTGGTTTGGGTGTAGGTCCAGGTGGTGAGGTAATTGATACATACCCGTACTTTGTTTCAGGTGTTCTTCATCTAATTTCATCAGCTGTACTTGGCTTTGGTGGTGTATATCACTCTCTAGTAGGTCCTGAGACACTAGAAGAAACTTTTCCGTTTTTTGGTTACACATGGCGTGATAAGAACAAAATGACTACTATTCTAGGTATTCATCTAATTCTTCTAGGTCTTGGTGCTTGGCTATTTGTTCTAAAGGCTACTACTCTTGGTGGTGTTTATGATACATGGGCACCTGGTGGCGGTGATGTTCGTGTTATTGCTAATCCAACGCTAAATCCTGGTGTAATCTTTGGTTATCTACTAAAATCACCTTTTGGTGGTGATGGTTGGATTGCTAGTGTTGATAACATGGAAGACATTATTGGTGGTCACATTTGGATCGGTACACTAGAAATTTTTGGTGGTCTATGGCACATTCTAACAAAGCCTTGGGCTTGGGCTCGTCGTGCTTTTGTTTGGTCAGGTGAAGCTTACCTATCATATAGTCTAGCTGCTATTTCACTAATGGGCTTTATTGCTGTTCCAATGTCTTGGTACAACAACACTGCTTACCCAAGTGAATTCTATGGTCCAACTGGTCCAGAAGCATCACAATCTCAAGCATTTACTTTCCTTGTACGTGACCAGCGACTAGGTGCTAATGTAGCTTCTGCTCAAGGTCCAACAGGTCTAGGTAAGTATCTAATGCGTTCACCAACAGGTGAGATTATTTTTGGTGGTGAAACTATGCGTTTCTGGGATTTCCGTGGTCCGTGGCTAGAGCCTCTACGTGGTCCAAATGGTCTAGATCTAAATAAGCTTAAGAATGATATTCAGCCGTGGCAAGAACGTCGTTCAGCAGAATACATGACGCATGCCCCACTAGGTTCACTTAACTCAGTAGGTGGTGTAGCAACAGAGATTAATGCAGTGAATTACGTTAACCCACGTTCGTGGCTAGCATGTTCACACTTTATTCTAGGTTTCTTCTTCTTTATTGCTCATCTATGGCACGCTGGTCGTGCACGTGCTGCAGCTGCAGGTTTTGAAAAAGGTATTGATCGTGAAAACGAACCAGCACTATCTATGCGTCCGCTAGATTAAGTTCTTTTTCTTTTACCTATAACTTAAATAGAACAGTTATAACTGTTCTATTTAAGTTAATGAAATGCTCATAGCTTGACAATTAACCAATTAATATGATATTAGTAATAAAGGCGAAGGCTTATAGCCTGCTTAGCTCAGTTGGTTAGAGCATCCGTCTCATACACGGAGTGTCACTAGTTCAAATCTAGTAGCAGGCATCAATAGCCGACGTAGCTCAATGGTAGAGCAACGGTTTTGTAAACCGTAGGTTAGGGGTTCAAATCCCCTCGTTGGCTTTGTTATTTATTAAAAGTTTGTGAATCTATAGCTCAGTGGATAGAGCATTGGTTTCCTAAACCTTGTGCGAGGGTTCAATTCCCTCTAGGTTCATTAATTTAATGTAATTTACTTTTTTTTGGGCCGAGCTGGATTCGAACCAGCGTAGACTAAGTCAGCGGATTTACAATCCGCCCCCATTAACCAGCTCGGGCATCGACCCTACACCTACTATTGTAGCTTATAAGTAATTCTTAAGTCAATAGTTAAAATTAAATAGTGTAAGCCTGTGTAAGCTGTAGTGTTTACACAATATTAATAAATTAATTAGACTTTTATACCAAAGAGATATATAATGATATGTAGACCCTTACCTTTATAAACTTTTTTATTAAGGCACCTATAAATGGATAAGTAGGGTACTAAGAAATCTTATTACGAGTTAATAACTCATTACATTCACGTTATTAATATAAATTAGATTTTATGACTGCTATTCTTGAAAAGCGCGCTAACGCTACTCTTTGGGCTCGTTTCTGCGAGTGGATCACTTCAACTGAGAACCGTCTATACATCGGTTGGTTTGGTGTTCTAATGATCCCTACTCTTCTAACTGCAACTTCTGTATTCATCATCGCTTTCATCGCTGCTCCTCCAGTAGATATCGATGGTATCCGTGAGCCAGTTTCAGGTTCACTACTATACGGTAACAACATCATTTCTGGTGCTGTTGTTCCAACTTCAAACGCTATCGGTCTACACTTCTACCCAATTTGGGAAGCAGCTTCTGTAGATGAGTGGCTATACAACGGTGGCCCTTACCAGCTAATCGTTTGTCACTTCTTCATCGGTGTATGTTGTTACATGGGTCGTGAGTGGGAGCTATCATTCCGTCTAGGTATGCGTCCTTGGATTGCTGTTGCTTACTCTGCTCCTGTAGCTGCTGCTGCTGCTGTATTCATCGTTTACCCTCTAGGTCAGGGTTCGTTCTCTGATGGTATGCCTCTAGGTATCTCTGGTACTTTCAACTTCATGATCGTATTCCAGGCAGAGCACAACATTCTAATGCACCCATTCCACATGCTTGGTGTTGCTGGTGTATTCGGTGGTTCACTATTCTCAGCTATGCACGGTTCACTAGTAACTTCATCTCTAATCCGTGAGACTACTGAGAACGAGTCAGCTAACGCTGGTTACAAGTTCGGTCAAGAAGAAGAGACTTACAACATCGTAGCTGCACACGGTTACTTTGGTCGTCTAATCTTCCAGTACGCTTCATTCAACAACTCTCGTTCACTACACTTCTTCCTAGCTGCATGGCCAGTAGTATGTATTTGGTTTACTGCTCTAGGTGTTTCTACTATGGCGTTTAACCTAAACGGTTTCAACTTCAACCAGTCAGTAGTAGATTCTCAGGGTCGTGTAATTAACACTTGGGCTGACATCATCAACCGTGCTAACCTAGGTATGGAAGTAATGCACGAGCGTAACGCTCACAACTTCCCTCTAGATCTAGCTGCTGTTGAGGCTCCAGCTGTTAACGGCTAAGATCTTTTCTTTAGTCTTTAAATATAGATGGGTTTACCCATCTATATTTAAAACTAACTTTCAAATTTGATAGGCGGCACCCAGATTCGAACTGGGGAATAATGGATTTGCAATCCACTGCCTTACCACTTGGCCATGCCGCCGATTATATAAGGTTAAATTCAAGTTAACCTTATATAAATTTCTATTAAGCACTACCACCACGGCGTGAATAATATTCAATAACAAAAAGGTCATTAATACGAAGGCCCAACCAATTACGGCGTGGAAGCCCCTGCACACGACCCATCAATTCAGCTTTACGTAGACTTAGGTTTGGCGGTACACCAATTGAACGCGCACCTTTTTTCTTAACTGTTTGTTGTGTTTGACTCAGGTAGCGTTCTACCAATTCTTTTGATTTTGAATTGTCACGTACTGTAATAACGTCTCCAGTACGACAAGAGAAACTTGGTTTATTTACACGTTTAAGATTTACATTAATATGCCCGTGTGAAATCAATTGTCGTGCTGCTCGAATTGTAGGAGCCAACCCAAGTCGGAATACAGTATTATCCAAACGAGCTTCTAGTTTCGCAAAAAGTGCTGTACCTGTTGCTTCTTTTGCTCGACGTGCTTTACTTACATAATTAACCAACTGTTTTTCAGTTAGACCATAATGATAGCGCAAACGTTGTTTTTCCATTAGACGGACTGCAAATTGCGATGGTCTACTGCGCATACCTGTTGATCGAACGCGGGCCGTTTTCTGAGTTAGTCCAGGTAGTCGGCCTAGTCGACGAACAACTTTTAGTCTTGGTCCACGGTATCGTGCCATAAAAGTATTTTTTATTTTTAAATTAACTAAAGAAAAGAAAATTATCAGTACTTTCTTTTATGGGTGGGTTGCCCGGGACTCGAACCCGGAGCTTGTCGGTTAAAAGCCGAATACTCTACCATTGAGTTAGCAACCCCCCCTTCACTAAAAGATTATAAACCTAGCGAATATATAGGTTGTATTTTTAAACTTTTTATCAATAATGTGTTCTAGACAGAAACCGCCTAACAAAGCCACAATTAAGTAGCCGCTGGGTTCTATAATAATAGTGTTATACTTCTATTTGACCATTATTAATAATTTAATTAGAAATACTTTTTCTAGTCTCTCAGGGGTTAAACTGAATCAAAAAATGGAGCCGAATCGATAATATTATGAGGCTTGATAAAATTAAAAAATTTGTTGTTACAGAAAAATCTGTTCAACTGTTTGAAAATCAACAATATGTATTTGATGTGGATCCATCGCTAAGTAAGCCGCAGATTAAGGCTTTGATTGAATCCCATTTCAAAGTACGTGTAAGTGGTGTAAATACTCATCGCTTGCCTTCAAAACGTAGTAAAGGTCGAACGCGCTCAACCAAGCGTGCTATTGTGACTCTTGCTCCAGGTAGTACACTACCTGTTTTGGATCAACTAGGATCCACAAATTCAACAGACAGCTAAAGGAGTTAATTTATGGGTATTCGTCTCTATGCGGCACAAACGCCAGGTTTGCGTCACTGTGCTACACCAGATTTTAAAGAGATTACTCTCCAAAAGCGAAGTCGTCCATTGTCAGGTAAACTAACTAGACAGTATGGGCGTAATAATCGTGGTGTAATCACATCACGTCATCGTGGAGGTGGTCATAAACGTGTTTACCGTTATGTAGATAATAAGCGAGTAATTCGAGGAATCCCGGCAACTGTAATTGGAGTTGCTTATGATCCAAACCGCGGAGCTCGTCTTGCACTTGTTCAATATCCTAATGGAGAGCAATCATATATTCTTCATGCTTATGGAGTTGTTCCTGGTCAAACTATTTCTGCGGGCCCGAGTGCTCCAGTTGAACCAGGTAATTCAATGCCGCTCAAAGCTATCCCGTTGGGTCTAGAAATTCACAATATTGAAATTCAGCCTGGGCGTGGTGGCCAATTGGCTCGAGCTGCAGGTGCTTATGCACGATTGGTAGCAAAAGAAGGAGATTATGCTACTCTTCGTTTGCCTTCTGGCGAAACACGACTAATTCGTCAAGAGTGTTGGGCTACTATTGGTCGTGTTGGTAATATTGATCGTAGTAATCAACGCGCAGGTAAAGCAGGCCGTACTCGTTGGCTTGGGCGTCGACCACATGTACGTGGAAGCGTAATGAACCCATGCGATCACCCACATGGTGGTGGTGAGGGACGAGCACCGGTGGGTCGTTCACACCCAGTAACCCCATGGGGCCGAATTGCACTTGGTCAACGTACACGTCGTCCGAATAAGTATAGCGATAAGCTAGTTCTACGAGGTCGCCGTTAAATTTTAATTAAAATATCTAAAAATAAATAGTTATGTCACGATCGCTTAAAAAAGGTCCTTTCGTTTCAGTAAATCTAATGAAAAAATTGGAGCAAATGATCGCCAAAGGTGATAAGACAGTGATTACAACATGGTCCCGTGCTACAACAATTGTTCCAATTATGATTGGTCATACTTTTGCTGTGCACAATGGTCGTCAACATGTACCTGTTTTTATTACAGATCAAATGGTTGGTCATAAACTTGGTGAATTTGCGCCTACTCGAACGTTTCGAGGTCATGTTAAAAAAGACAAAAAAGCACGTCGTTAGATAGAATTCAAATTCTAACTCATATTCATTTTAAATTTTTTATGGGACAAAAAGTAAATCCATTGGGTTTCCGATTGGGTATGGGACAACGCCATGCTACACATTGGTATACAAACCCATCTAATTATGCTGGTCTACTAGACCAAGATTATAAAATTCGTCAACATCTTTACAAACAATTTCCGGAAAGTCGATTGGTTCGTATTGAAATTCGTCGAGTAGGTGATCAACTCCGAATTTGGCTTTATGCCGGGCGACGCAAACAATTGTTGGAGCCTCAAAATTCAGACAATCCAATTGTACCGATTGAAAAAGTTCGTGGCGAGATTTCACAAATGCTTGAGAAATGGGGTGCACCAAAAAAAGTTTATATTCGTGTAGTTCATGTACCAAAGCGTAACCCAGAATCAGTGATGCTTGCTGAGTGGGTTGTTGATCAATTGAAACGTCGTGAACCATTCCGTCGTGTTCTACGTCAAGGACTACAGCGTGCTCGTCGTCTTGGACTAAAAGGTGTTAAAGTTCAAATTTCGGGTCGTCTAAATGGTGCTGAGATTGCACGTACAGAGTGGGGACGTAAAGGCCGAATTCCACTACACACTTTGCGTGCAGATATTAATTATTGCCATCGTACTGCACGTACACTTTATGGTGTGCTAGGTGTTAAAGTTTGGACTTATCGTACAAAATCTGTAAGTCGAGTAAATTAACGAAAAACTTTGATTGAGTTGGAAAGGTCTCTAAAAAGAGTCTTAGTTAGATACTAAATTGCCACTATCTAGTCTTTATGAAGATTTAAATGATTGGCTTAGAATCGACAAAATTATTTATTTTTTATGTCGCGTACATTTAAAGCTTTTGCAAGTTCAACTGATACTAAAACTGTTGGTCTAATTACACAAATTATTGGTCCGGTTCTTGATGTTAGTTTCCAACCAGGTTGTATGCCTAATATTTACAATGCTCTAGTGGTTGAAGGTAAAAATGAATCGGGCGACGATGTTTCAGTTACTTGTGAAGTACAACAGCTTCTTGGTGATAACCTTGTTCGTGCTGTATCAATGAGTGCTACAGACGGTCTAATGCGTGGTATGACTGTAGTAGACACTGGCGCGCCTCTAAGTGTTCCTGTTGGTGAGCCTACTCTTGGTCGTATTTTTAATGTTCTAGGTGTTCCTGTAGATAGTATGGGCCCCGTTAACGTTTCAGAAACGCGTCCTATTCACCGTGCTGCTCCAGCTTTTGTAGAATTGGATACAAAGCTATCGATTTTTGAAACTGGTATTAAAGTAGTAGATCTTCTTGCCCCTTACCGACGTGGTGGTAAAATTGGTCTTTTCGGTGGTGCCGGTGTAGGTAAGACTGTACTGATTATGGAACTTATTAACAACATTGCCAAGGCACACGGTGGTGTATCAGTATTTGGTGGTGTAGGTGAGCGTACACGTGAAGGTAATGACCTTTACATGGAAATGAAAGAATCTGGTGTTATTAACGAAAGTAAGCTATCAGAATCAAAAGTAGCTCTAGTATACGGTCAAATGAACGAACCGCCAGGTGCTCGTATGCGTGTTGGTCTAACAGCTCTAACAATGGCTGAGTATTTCCGTGACGTTAATAAGCAGGATGTACTATTGTTTATTGATAATATTTTCCGTTTTGTTCAAGCAGGTTCTGAAGTATCAGCTCTTCTAGGACGTATGCCTTCAGCCGTAGGTTATCAGCCAACTCTAGCTACTGAAATGGGTGGTCTACAAGAGCGTATTACTTCAACTAAAGAAGGTTCAATTACCTCAATTCAAGCTGTTTATGTACCAGCCGATGACTTGACTGATCCAGCGCCAGCGACAACTTTTGCTCACTTGGATGCAACAACAGTACTTTCACGTGGTCTAGCATCAAAAGGTATTTATCCTGCTGTAGATCCGCTAGACTCAACATCTACAATGTTGCAGCCTTGGATTGTTGGAGAAGAGCACTATGGTTGTGCTCAGTCTGTAAAGACTACACTTCAGCGTTACAAGGAGCTACAAGATATTATTGCTATTTTGGGTCTAGATGAATTGTCAGAAGAAGACCGTCAGACAGTAGCTCGTGCTCGTCGTGTAGAGCGTTTCCTTTCGCAGCCATTCTTTGTAGCTGAAGTATTTACAGGTTCACCAGGTAAATATGTAAGTCTTGCACAAAGTATCCAAGGATTTAATATGATTCTATCAGGTGAGCTAGATGCTCTTCCCGAACAAAGTTTCTACCTTGTAGGTGATATTGATGAAGCTGTAGCAAAGGCAGATTCATTGAAAGCATAAAAATTAATTTAGTTTAGAGGTTGATTCAAGCCAAACGGGCTAGTGATTATATGAGGTATAAACATGGCACTACAAACATGTATTATTGCTCCAGATCGTGTACTTTGGGATGGTCCGGCTGATGAAGTTCTTCTTTCTGCTACTAGTGGAAGTTTGGGTCTTCTCGAAGGTCATGCCCCTCTACTTACAGCATTGGATATTGGTCCTATGCGTGTACGTTCAGGTTCATGGCAAAGTTTTGCTGTTATGGGCGGCTTTGCAACGGTTCAAGGAGGTCGTTTGACGGTAATTGTAAATGAAGCTTATGCTAGTTCTGATCTTAACGCAGATGAAGTTACAAAAGAACTAGATGAGGCTCGTACTGCTGTTGAGCGCGCAGCTGGAACACCTCAAGCTGTTGAAGCACAAGTTGCTCTACGACGTGCTAAGGCACGTTATGATGCTTGTTCTTCACAAGGCCCAGCTTAACCAAGCATAATGTTTGAGTAAAGTGGTATTAGAATTGCATTTTAATACCACTTTACGCCACAATAGATACTGTGGCAAGGCCCATAGCTCAGTTGGTAGAGTGTTTGCCTTACAAGCAAAGTGTCATCGGTTCGAGTCCGGTTGGGCCTAAATTATGCCTGTCTTATTGAAATAGGCGTTTTTTAATAAATATAATGAAAACATTAGTTTTTAAGGAAGGTTTCTTTTTTTATGCTTCACAGAATAAGAGTTTTGTGAAAGCATTTTGATTTTCTGAAATTAATATATGGGTTCTTCAAATGCTAGTAACCCTATGGGTTTGTGGCTTTTGCAACGTGCGCAAAAGCGTGATCGTCTAGTAGCACGTGTTCGTGTACGAGTTCAAGATAAGCCAAAACAAGATATTAAAGGTCGTAAGCGTCAAACTTTCCGCCGTAATCGTCTACGTTGGCAAACAGTTGATGTGTCAAAACCAGCGGGTATTCTTGATTATAAGAACGCTACTATGTTGCGTCGTCATATTAGTGCTCAAGGGCGTATTCTTCCTCGACGCTTTAATCATTTGTCTGCTAAACAGCAGCGACAGATGGCTCGTTCTGTCAAACGTGCCCGTAATATGTGTTTGATTGCGACTGTTCGTCGTCGCCGTTAAAAATTTTATCATTAATTCAATTAACATAATAATATAATTATGACACGAGTAAAACGTGGGGCAGTAGCCCGAAACCGTCGTAAAAAAGTTCTTCAAGGTATGTCTGGCGCACGTGGAGCACATTCTGTTCTGTTCCGTGTAGCTACACAACAATATACTAAAGCACTACGTTATGCATATGTAGATCGTCGTATTAAAAAGCGAACAATGCGCCAACAATGGATTTGCCGTCTAAATGCTGTTGCCCATCTTTATGGGTTTACATATAGCGATTTTATTCATCGTAGTCGAAATCGTGGTCTACGAATTAATCGTAAAGTTCTTGCCCAACTAGCGATTAATCATCGCCATGATCTAGCATGTTTGTTCCAGCAATTGGAAAATTAATAACTAATTTGTATTTTATATGTCTAAACAGATTAAATCGACTGACACTAAAAACCCTTCGCTCGATGCTAGTAAAGGCCTTTGGACCCGTTGTGATCAATGTGGTGAAATTCTTTATATTAAGCATTTGCGTGAAAGTTATTTTGTTTGTCTAAATTGTCATAAGCACCTTCCTGCTATGAGTGAAGATCGTTTGGATTTTCTTTTGGATGAAAATAGTTGGCAACCTATGGATGCCGGTCTTACTGCTTGTGATCCATTGGAATTTACTGATTATATTGCTTATAAAGATCGTGTAACAGATGCCCAAGAATGTACTGGTTTGCAAGACGCTATTCAAACAGGTACAGGTCTGATTGAGGGAATTCCTGTCGCTTTTGGAGTTATGGAGTTTGCTTTTATGGGTGGTAGTATGGGTTCTGTTGTTGGAGAAAAGATTACTCGTTTGATTGAGTATGCTACACGCCAAGGTCTTCCACTAGTGCTAGTTTGTGCTTCAGGTGGAGCTCGTATGCAAGAAGGTATTTTTAGTTTGATGCAAATGGCAAAAATTTCCGCTGCATTGCAAGTACACCAAGATGCTGCAAAACTTTTGTATATTGCGATTTTGACATCACCGACCACTGGTGGCGTTACAGCTAGTTTTGGAATGCTGGGTGATTTGATTATTGCTGAACCTAAAGCTTTGATTGGTTTTGCTGGTCGTCGTGTAATCGAACAAACTCTTCAAGAACAACTACCAGAAAATTTTCAAACAGCTGAGTATTTGTTGAAACATGGTCTAGTAGACCTTGTTGTCCCTCGTCCACTCTTGAAACAAGCTCTAGCTGAAATGCTAACATTTTATCAGGAAGCTCCGTTGCGTAAACCAGGTAAAATTCCTCATGGAGTAATTAACCCAATGTCAAAAGATCAAGCGAATGAGCTTGCTTCAAACTGGACAAAAGGAAATCTAAAACAAGGAAGTAATTTGGAAAATGTTCTAAATTTTTTGGCTGTATCTGAGACTGAAAAAAGTGAAACCGATAAACAGTTCTTGGAAATGACTCCTGGAACATATTATGCTGATCGTCTTTTTGCTCGTCTAGTTAATTGTGCATCTACTTCTACTTCTTCATGGTGGATTAATAGTGATGATAACAAAGTTAATTTCACTCATTCAAAAAATCCAATTTCTACATAAAAATTAAATTTTTCTTTATGCCAACAACACAACAATTGATTCGTAAACCTCGTAATACTCGAGCAAAACAACAAAAATCGCTTGCACTAAACTCATGTCCACAACGTCGTGGCGTGTGTGTTCGTGTGTATACAACCACACCAAAAAAACCTAATTCAGCCCTTCGTAAAGTCGCTCGTGTCCGTTTGACTTCTGGATTTGAAGTAACTGCCTACATTCCAGGTATTGGCCATAACCTACAAGAACATTCAGTAGTTCTAGTTCGTGGTGGTCGTGTAAAAGATCTACCTGGTGTGCGTTATCGTATTGTTCGTGGTGCCCTTGATACGGCTGGTGTAGCAAATCGTAATCAAGCTCGTTCAAAATATGGTGCAGCAAAACCACGTGATTAATTCTTAAAAAAAATGCTACAAAATCGTTATACTATTCATGACCTTGCCGAAGCTCAACGACGAAGTTATGTAAGATTTCTTACATCCGGTTTGAAGTATGAATTGGCTTGCTTTCCGTGTTTTCGCGCTGGTTGGCTAGAATTGGTCTTGCACCCTTCTACATGTCGAATTCGATTGCCTAGGGAAAGAATCAGTGAAATGATTTGTAAACGGAATAATGTTACGATTCCAATGTACGTGGCTGCTTCACTGATTGACCGTTCAACGGGTGAAGTAGTTCATAGTTGGATGTCACTCAGTCGCATTCCATTGCTGTTTGGTGCAGGAAGTTTTTTGTATCGTGGTGTCCATTGGACAATTGTCCACCAAATGATCCGTGCACCAGGTCCATACCGAGACCGTACCCGTGATAAAGATAAACCTAATATCACATTGCTATGTGAAGTTGGTTCACGTATTAATATTCAATATTCGCGTGATTATATTAATTGGGAAAAGACAGCGTCCATGAATTGGAAAAAGTTGTCAAAATTGGGAATCATTTTTCCAAGTCCAACAAGTTCTATTAAAAAAAAATCTAGTAAACCAAGAACAACAGAAATTGTATGGGGTCGAGATGATTCTGAACGCCTTCCGGCTGAACTTTTTCTTCCAGCTATTGGTGTAGCACGTTTGTTTAACGAGGTAGATGATAATTCTAATGGTTCATTGTTGACAACTCCATTGACGAGTTTTTCAGTTTGTAATTCTCCATCTAAAGTTAATTCTTATAAAATTGCACTTTCCAATTTGTTGGATTATTATTTTCAATTGAAAGAGTCAAGCACTCGAAATTTGGAAGGTTCGACTGCTAAAGGTCGTTTGGACACGGAGTTTTTGTCTTCTTTGGAGGTTGTTGAGACTAATTCTTATAGTTCTAAGCGTGTTTTGAAGTTGCGGGGCTTGGATCGTCGACGTGTTACAAAAAACTTTCGTTTGAAACGTTCAACAGCACGTTTGCGTCGTTCATTTGCCCCAATCTTGGGTTGTTCTGATGCTGTTAAAGCTGGCTACATTGGTCGAATTGGACGTATGCGGCTTAATGCACGTTACGGTTTGAACCCTACAGGTCCACCGTATATTACAGGTTATGATCTTCTGCAATTGATTACTGAATTCAATACTGAATATCGTCCTAAAGCTCTTTTTTCCAAAGATGATCGTGATAATCTAATGCATCGACATCTACGTTCATCCGGTGATCTTATTCAGGCATGTTGGCGTTGTGGTTTTATTAAAGGTCACAAAGATTTGCTTACACACCTAACAACTTTGTCAAAACGTCAAATTCAACTTCGAAAACTAATTGATAGTTCTCGTTTTCAATCGAATTTTAACCTTAACCCAAGTTCATTTGTTGATCTTTTTCGCCGTCCAATTGAAGAAGAAATTCGTATTTTTGTCACAACAAGCCCACTTTCACAATGGCATCCGGGTACAAATGCTCTAGATGATTTGGCACACCCAAGACGTTGTACTTCACTAGGGCCGGCAGGGTTGAGCCGTGACCGAGCTACAATTGAAGTCCGAAATATCCACCCAAGTCACTTTGGTCGTCTATGTTCGATTGAAACACCTGAAGGAAAAAATGTTGGAGTTGTAAATTCACTAGCATTGGGTGCTCGGGCAGACAAATATGGTTTTGTTTTGACTCCATACCTTAAAGTTCGTCATCGTCAAGTACTTCAACATAATTCAACTAGTTATCTACATCCACTCATTGAAGCTCAAGGAGATTGGGTTGCTGCTAATGATATGTTTGTTTCGCCGAGTGGTCGACTTTCAAATCGTCGTCAACGTAGTCGTTATCAAAAACGTTTTAGTGCAGTAGCGCCGCACCTTATTAATTGGTTTGGTGCTATGCCTCCACAAATGTTGTCAGCAAGTGCTGCTTTGATTCCTTTTGTAGAACATAATGATGGAAACCGTGCTCTAATGGGTTCAAACATGCAACGTCAAGCTCTTCCTCTTATGCGTCCTGAACGACCAATTGTAGGTACTGGATTGGAGCCTATTGTAGCTACCGATTCTCGTTCAAGTATTCGTGCGATTGCTAGTGGTTATGTTTATTGGGTGTCGAGCCATCAAGTACGTGTTCATAGTATTTTGCATTGGCGTAAAGGTCGTTTTAGTACTATTAATTATAATCTGGGTCGTTATAAAGCTACACAGCGTGGTACTTTTACAGACCATTGTCCATGGGTCACAGAAGGTCAATGGATTCAAACAGGTGATTTGATTGCTGATGGTGCCGGTTGCCATAAAGGTGATTTGGCGTTGGGTAGAAATCTTTTGGTCGCCTATATGCCATGGGAAGGGTATAATTATGAAGATGCTGTTGTCGTAAACCAACGTTTGGTTGACGAAGACTTGATGACTTCAATTCATATTAAGTCTTATAGTGTAACCTTGCCTGAAGTTGATCCATCTGTTTATAAAGACTCAGATGCCCTACCTCCTTCGCTAATTGGTCATTACGATGTTATTCATGGTGAATATCCTGGAACTTTTCTTGGCCGAGTGGGTACACCTTTGAAACATCGTCGTCTTTTGGACCGTGATGGTATTGTTCATGTCGGTTCTTGGGTAGAAGCTGGAAATATTCTGGTAGGTGTAATTGAATTGTTGGCACGCAAAAAACCTGTTAGTGGTGCACGTAAATTGGTAATTGATATTTTTGGAGACCAAGAAGCCCGCCGTTATCGTGATCATTCATTGCGAGTTCCACGCGCTATTAAAGGCCGAGTTGTTGGTCTTCGCGGGGATAGGCCGTCTTGGTCTCGTTTGGTTTCACCAAAATCGAAGCGTGGTACTATTCATCCATCAATTGAAATGTCAGTTTTGGTTGCGCAACGTTGTAAAATTCGTGTGGGGGATAAAATTGCAGGGCGTCATGGTAATAAAGGTGTTATTGCTCGAATTCTTCCTCGACAGGATATGCCTTATCTAGCTTCAGGTCTAACTGTTGATGTAATTTTGAACCCACTTGGGGTACCATCACGTATGAATGTTGGTCAAGTTTATGAAGGTCTACTTGGTTTGGCTGGTAAACTCCTTGGTCAACAATACCGTGTGTTGCCTTTTGATGAAATTTTTGGTTCAGAAGCTTCCTATGGTCTTGTCCATGGTAAATTGTTGGAAGCACGACGTCGATTGAATGCGCCTTGGGTATTTAATCCTCAAGCGCCTGGAAAAGCATGTGCTTTTGATGGCCGTACAGGCGAGCCGCTTGAACAAATGGTTATGCTTACAACAAGTTATATTCTAAAATTGGAGCACCGTGTTGATGAAAAAATTCATGCTCGTACAACAGGCCCGTATTCTCTTCTAACACAACAACCAGTTCGTGGTCGTTCGCGTAAAGGAGGTCAAAGGCTTGGAGAAATGGAAGTTTGGGCATTGGAAGGGTTTGGAGCTGCTTATACGTTGCATGAAATGTTGACTACAAAATCTGATGATATTGAATTGCGTCGTGCTATGTCGCTTCGCCTAGCAAAAGGTATTTATGGTTTTAAACCTCCATTTCAAAGTCAACCTGAGACTTTTAAGCTTCTTATGGTTGAATTGCGAGCACTTTGTCTAAAGATGATGAGTGATAAAGACCCTGCTTCAGATTTTTAAAACTAATATCAATTGATATTTCTTAAAACACAAATCAAACCTCTATGAACGAAGCGGTCAAACAAAAATTGGGTCTACAGGCCAATCAACATTTTTGTAAAGTAAATATTCAATTTCCGTCTGAAGATGATATTATCTGTTGGACGAGTCGAATCCTACCCGATACTCAAGATGTAGTTTCGCAAGATGAACAATCAGGTCAAATTTCTCACCCGGGAACTATTAATTATAAAACGAAAGTTCCTATTCCTGGCGGTTTGCTTTGTGAAAAAACTTTTGGCCCCCGATCTGCTGATTCTTGTACTTGTGGTGAAGTTATCCGAGTTATGCGTCGAAATGCTGATGCAAAAAATCAGCGACCGGAACATGGAAAGTGGACTTGTCCAATTTGCGGGGGTCAATGGGGTGATCCACGTTTGCGTCGCTATCAAATGGGTTATGTAAAATTGCGACGTACTGTTGTCCACCCTTGGATTTTGTATAGTACGCCAAATTATATTGCTCTTTTGCTGAAAAGTCGACGTAGTGATATTCAACAACTAGCTTGGTGTAACACAGTAATCTCATTGCCATTTCCTGCATTTCAACAATCAAAAAATTATTTGTATTCTAATTCCGGTCGTTGGTCACAAAATATGATTGCCTGGGATAATTTTAAACTGGTGGATTCGGATACTGATGATAAACTTTTGCCTGTGGGTATGTCTGGTAATCCTGATTTTTTTAAATCATTGAACGGTGTAGATATGCCTTCATTTTTGTTGGATATAAAATCTTATTCGCAAAAAGTGAATTCAATGTATAAGTCAAATCGCCAAAGTAATACTTCCACGCAAACAACTACTTTGAGTGAATCTCGTCGAGATTTGGTTTTTGTTCCTTGTACAGGCGGTACTGCAATTCGAGGTTTGTTGGAAGGGGTTGATTTGATAACTGAAGAAAAGACATCAGTGAGCGCAATTAATTACGTTTATACGCTTTTGCATAAAATGTATAATGTATCGGGTTTTACTGAAGCTCAATCGCGTGTAAATGATCGTACTAAAGGGTCAGATGAACAATGGAGTAAGATTGAAAACTTGTTGAGTACGTGGCAATATCATGCTCGCCGTCTACGTTTGCTTCGCCACTTGATGCAAAGTAAAGTTGATTTGAGTGGCATGACTATTTCGCTTCTACCAGTTTTGCCTCCGGTTTTCCGCCCATTCCTTCAACTCCCAAATGGAGGAATAGCTACGTCGGATATTAATACATTGTATCGTCATGTTTTGGTACGAAATTTGAAACTATCTACTTTGGGTTATACTGGTGCTCCTGATCTAGATGCGTTTTTGCTTCAAGAATCAGTGGATCGTTTGTTTGATAATACAAAAGCACCACGTCCTATGTATCCAAGAAACGATTTGTCTCCATGGGCAAAATGTATTAAGGTACCGAAACCACCTTTGAAATCACTTAGTGATGGATTGAAAGGAAAACAAGGACGGTTTCGTCAACATTTGCTTGGAAAACGAGTAGATTATTCAGGCCGATCGGTAATTACATCTGGGCCCGAATTGCAACTAACTCAATGTGGATTGCCCCTAGAAATAGCAACTGAACTTTTTCAAGCTTGGTTGCTAGCTTATTTGTGTGGAGGTGCTCCAGGACGTCAAACTCGTTTGATTGGATCGTTGCGCCAAGCTAAACACATTCTTCAGCATCGACCTAGTGCGGTTTGGCATCTTATTGAATTTTTTATATCTGAACAGGTTGTTTTGCTAAACCGTGCACCAACACTACACCGTTTTGGTATTCAAGCTTTTGAACCTGTTTTGGTTCCAGGTCGGGCTATTTTGCTACATCCATTGGTATGCCCTGCGTATAATGCTGATTTTGATGGTGATCAAATGGCTTTGCATGTTCCTGTTTCGTTGGAAACTCATACTGAAGCACGTGTTATTTTGTTGGCAGCTCAAAACTTCCTGAACCCTTCAAGTGGTAACCCAATTGTTTCATTGAGTCAGGATATGATTTTGGGGTGTTATTATCTAACTAGTGATCCATCTGTATTTAATATGAAATATGGACGTCGTCATACTCCGGGATCTACGTCTGAAATTCTATTTGGAAGTTTGGAAGATGTTAATACGATGTATCATCGTGGGTTGCTTAGTCTCCATAGCTGGATTTGGGTGCGTTGGCATCGACCATTCACTGCATGGGTGAAAAAACAATCACCAGTTGAATTGCGGGTTGGAGCCCGTGGTTCCCGGGTTGAAATTTATGAGCAGTGTCAATGTCATTATAATCGTTGGGGTATGCTTGTAGATCAATATATTCAAACAACAGTAGGTCGTGTTTTGCTAAATCAAGCAACTCTTCCAATTGATTTGTTGAATCGTCTTGACTAATAAATTATTATGTGTACACCTAAATCATCAATAGAATTGATTAACAAGTCAAAAGAGTCTTCTGAATTGACTTATTGGTTTATTAATCAACACCTTGAAAAAGGTAATCTAAAAGGAATAATTAGTTGGCTAATTAAACATTATGGTGGTCTACGAGCAAACGGTGTTCTTGAACGCTTGAAACGTCTAGGCTTTGAGCAAGCGATGCAAGCTGGGGTTTCCATTGGAGCTGGTGACATTACACCGCCACCAATGCGAGATAATTTTGTAACTTCAATTGGATATGATTTGCTCGGTACTAGTCGCCATTATAATTTTGGTCAATTGACAGCTGGTGAAAAAGCACAACGAGCTATTGATGGGTGGTTTTCTGCTACTGAATTGCTTAGACGAGGTATTGTTCTTTATTTTAATAAATTCCATCGAATGAGTCCAATGCATATGATGGCATTTTCAGGAGCTCGTGGTAACATGACCCAAGTGCGTCAACTGATGGGTCTTCGAGGTCTAATGTTGGATCCTTTGGGCCAAATTATTACTTCACCTATTCGAGCCTCTTTTCGTGAGGGGTTGACTGTTACTGAATATCTAATTTCTGCTTATGGAGCTCGTAAAGGGCTAGTAGACACAGCTCTACGTACGGCAAATGCAGGTTATCTAACTCGCCGTTTGATTGACGTCTTGCAAGACGTCGTCGTTATACAAGTAGATTGCGGGCCAATTGGTCGTGAGGGTATTTTTCTAACTGATCTGAAAGCTGCTAATGGTAAAAGCATGATTCCTCTACGTAAACGATTGGTAGGTCGTGTTTTGACAGAAAACTTGTATCTGAATAATCAACTAATTGAACGTGATCGCGAATTGAATCCAGTTCTAGCTGAATTGGTTGCGGAATCGTATCCTAGTGGGGTTTATGTCCGTTCCGCGATTACTTGTGGCCTCTCTTTGGGGCAAACCCAACGAAGTGGAATTTGTCAGCTATGTTATGGTTGGGATTTGAGTTTGGGTGATTTGGTTGAGTTGGGTGAAGCGGTTGGAATTCTTGCAGCTCAATCAATTGGTGAACCAGGAACTCAATTGACAATGCGAACGTTTCATACCGGCGGTGTTATTTCAGGCCAAGCTCTAGATCGTCTACGTGCTAGCGGTAGTGGCCGTGCCATTTACCCAGTAAGTGTAAAAGGGCGTCTAGTTAGATCTGAAGGTGGAATGATAGGTTTCTTTTTGTATCAAGATTGCAACCTTTTGATTTCTCGTCCAAACGGTAAACGTTTGCGTTACCAATTCCCACAAGGTGTAATTTTGTTGATTCGTCATGGTGAATGGATTCAACCTATGCAAGAATTGGCACAAACCACGGAAGATGAACAATTGAACCGTGCTAATTGGTTGAAAAAACCATATCAGATTTCAAGTCAATTGGGCGGTTCGCTTTATTTTGTCGGACAACCTAATGTTTCGACTCAAAATACAAACCTAATAGATCTATGGATTCTTTCGGGCGCACGTCTACCACAACGTCAAAAATATAAATCTTTTAGTGTTTCATCTGTTGGCGATTGGGTTGCTAGTCCTACTTTGGGTGGGTCTTCGATAGGTCTTGAAGCTAATGAATTGGCTTTGATTTCTGGTCTGGATACAATAACTGTGTCAATCCAAGAACTTCCTCTAGCTAGTTCACCGGGAACCTTTGTTTCCGCAGCAACTCGCTCAAATAAAAATATGTTTAAACGTTTTCAAGATGGGGGTCGAGTACGATGTTGGTCGCGTGAACGAGCCACATTGCAGCGTGTAGGTCGTTTGCTAAGCCCAACGGAAACAGCTTTGGTGAGTCGATATGGGTTGCGTATTGACCCTGGAATGAGTTTGGGTCGAGTTGTTTTGTATACACCAGTTGCAGGAGATATTACTCAAGCACTACCGAAAATTGAAGCTTTTTTTGAAGCTCGTTCATATCAACCATTTCATCGTGCTTTGTGCCGCGGTTTTTATACTCTATTGAGTCTTGGGTTTAGTCGTTATTTTGCAGCAGTTTCCGCATTGAAAGCTACACAATTGTATATCCGGGAAGCCATTCAAACTTTGTATTTTGAGCAAGGTATTGACATTGATGATCGTCATATTGAATTGGTAATTGGTCAAATGGGTTTGATGTTGGTTACAAAAGATGATGTTCTATTTGATCAATCATTGTCTCAAATTAGTGTTTTTGAATCCCTAGTGTATGAAAGCCTTTATCCTAAGGAGTTGGTATACGAGCCTGTAATTATCGGTATTACTAAATCGGCTCTACGCAAAGGTGGGTTTCTTGCTCCTGCTAGTTTCCAAGAAACTGTTCGTGTTCTAACACGCGCAGGTGTAGAAAATAAAAAAGATCGTGTAAATGGTCTTAAAGAGTCTATCATTTTGGGACGTCCATTGTCTGTGGGGACGGGTTGGTGTGTCCAATCAAATTACCTTAGCTAAATTGTTAACACGTTTTGCTTTTGATTCGTGGATTTCGTTATACTAATTAGTGAAATGATTAACATCAATTGACTACGTGTCACATAAAAATTACTTTTAAAATGAAAACAACTACTAAATCACTTCTAAAATCCGGGGTTCATCTTGGCCATAGTGTAAGTCATTGGCATCCAAAGATGGCACCTCATATTTACCAGACACGTGCTGGAGTTCATATTATTGATCTAATTCAAACTCAAGTTTGTATTGCTCAAGCCCGACAATATTTGACAGCTGCAACAAAGCAGGGTTATACCACTCTATTTGTTGGTACAAAACCACAAGTATCGCAATCACTGGCTAATGTTGCAAAAAGTTGTAATAGTTTTTATATTAATCAACGTTGGCTTGGAGGTTTGTTGACTAACTGGAAAACACTTCGTCAATCAGTTACAACACTAGCAAAAATGGAGATGTTGCATTCACAAGGCTTGTTGACTAGTTTGCCAAAACGCCGCTATGCTGCGTTTATGCGTGAATATAATCGTTTGTCTAAATATCTTGCTGGTGTGTGTTCTATGACATCTGAACCAGATGTTGTAGTTGTTGTAGGTCAACAAGAAGAGCAAAATGCTATTAATGAATGTAATTGTCTTGGTATTCGTACTTTGACACTTTTGGATACAAATTCAAACCCAGCTTTTGCGGATCTTTATATTCCAGCGAGCGATGATTCGGCTCATGGAGTACCAATTATTTTGAATCAATTGGCAAACGCCATTAATATTGGGCGCGTATAAAATTTTGATAGACTTTGCGTTATTTATAAAAAGATTCAGAGGCTGTGGGATAGACCCACCTAACCCTATGCTGACAGCAAATCCAATCCATGATCTAGCCGAGATCTCAGTAGGTCAACACCTATATTGGAATGTGGGTCCTTTTGTGGCTCATGGTCAAGTATTGATTACTTCATGGTTTGTTCTGGCTGGTTTGGTTACACTTTCAGTGGCATCGAATTCTCGCCTACAACCCCTTCCAGAAGGTTTGCAAAATCTGACTGAATACGGCCTAGAATTTATTCGTGATTTGGCACGAACACAGTTGGGCGAAGAAGAATATCAATCATGGGTTCCGTTCTTGGGAACTTTGTTTCTATTTATCTTTGCTTCTAACTGGTCTGGTGCTTTGCTACCATGGCGACTAATTGAGTTGCCAAGCGGTGAGCTTGCGGCTCCAACAAATGATATTAATACAACAGTTGCTCTTGCTCTACTAACTTCTATTGCTTACTTTTATGCAGGCATTCGTAAGAAAGGGCTTGGTTACTTTGGTCGTTATATTGAACCGGCAGCTTTTTTGTTGCCAATTAACATTCTTGAAGATTTTACAAAACCTCTATCTCTAAGTTTCCGTCTGTTTGGTAATATTCTAGCAGATGAACTTGTAGTTGGTGTACTTGTGGCACTTGTACCTTTGTTTGTACCGGTTCCGTTGATGCTGCTTGGTCTATTTACTAGTGCCATTCAAGCTCTTGTATTTGCTACTCTAGCAGGTGCTTATATTGGTGAAGCTCTTGAAGGTCACTAATATTACTTAGTTTTCAAACAAAAAAAAAGAAACCCGAATTCCTTACTTTTTTATTATTTAATATGAACCCAACTATTGCTGCTGCTTCTGTTATTGCTGCTGGTCTTTCAGTAGGTCTTGCTGCTATTGGTCCTGGTCTAGGTCAGGGTACTGCTGCTGGTTATGCAGTAGAAGGTATTGCTCGTCAGCCAGAAGCTGAAGGTAAGATTCGTGGTGCATTGCTACTATCATTTGCTTTCATGGAGTCACTAACAATTTACGGTCTAGTAGTTGCTCTTGCTCTAATTTTCGCTAACCCATTCACAGCGTAAATTAATTAATAGGAGGGTGGGGTTATTCCTCCACCCTAGTAAACCAAGCATGGAGGATAATATAAATGTGGAATCTTGTCCAAGAACAAGCCTTGGTTGAATTGAATACAAATATTTTTGAAACAAACCTAGTTAACCTTGCAATTGTACTTGGTGTAGTTATTGTTCTCGGTGGTGATGCTTTGACTAGTGCTCTAGACGAGCGTCGTCGTTCAATTCTAACGAGTCTAGAAGATGCTAATAACCGTTTTCAAGAAGCACAAGAACGTCTAAATAATGTTCAAGCTAAACTAGATCAAGCCAAAGCAGAAGCTGCATCAATTGCATCAGCGGCTCCAAGCGAAGCAGATAATGCAGCAGAGCGCGTTTTTGAAGCTGCCTCAGTTGAAATGGATCGTCTTCGTCAGCGTATTGATTCAGAAAAGACACTAGCTGCTTCACAAACTAGTGGTGCAATTTATCGCTGGATGATTAACTCTAGTATTCAAGTCGCACGTACTGGACTGACAGTAACTAAATTGAATGCAAAACAAGAACCGATTCTAGGATCATGTATTCAAAAGCTTGAAAAAATTCAAGTCAATCAAATTCAAGTTAACTCTTCACGTGTTCAAGCTTAAGAGTTAACTCAATTTTCGAGTACCTAATAAAAGTACTCAGTATGACAAAAAAAACGATACATACAGGTTGCTGTATGTTAAATTCCAAAACTAATGGCTAAGATCAAACCTGAAGAGATCAGTAACATTATTCGCCAGCAGATTGAACAATATACACAAGAAGTCAATGTTGCCAGTGTTGGTACTGTACTCCAAGTTGGTGATGGTATTGCACGTGTTTACGGACTTGAGCGTGTAATGGCAGGTGAACTTCTAGAGTTTGAAGATGGTACAGTTGGTATTGCACTGAACCTTGAGTCAGATAACGTTGGTGTCGTTCTAATGGGCGAAGGTCTAGCGATCCAAGAAGGTAGTTCAGTACGTGCAACTGGTAAAATTGCTCAAGTTCCAGTAGGTGATGGTGTCCTAGGTCGTGTTGTTGATGCTTTGGCTAAACCAATTGACGGTAAAGGTGATATTGTTTCAACAGAAACACGTCTAATTGAGGCAGCTGCTCCAGGAATTATTTCACGACGTTCAGTATATGAGCCTCTACAAACAGGTCTGGTTGCTGTAGATGCAATGATTCCAATTGGTCGTGGTCAGCGTGAGCTTATTATTGGTGATCGTCAAACAGGTAAAACTGCAATTGCAACTGACACAATTCTAAACCAAAAAGGTAAAGACGTTATTTGTGTATATGTTGCTATTGGTCAGAAAGCAGCAACAGTAGCTCAAATCGTAAATACTCTAGAGTCTCGTGGTGCGATGGATTATACGACAATTGTCGCTGCTAACGCAGATTCTCCAGCAACACTTCAGTACCTTGCACCTTATACCGGTGCAGCTCTAGCTGAGTACTTTATGTACAATGGCAAGCATACGCTTGTTATTTATGATGATCTATCAAAGCAAGCTCAAGCTTACCGTCAAATGTCTTTGCTTCTACGTCGTCCGCCAGGTCGTGAAGCTTATCCAGGTGATGTATTCTATCTACACTCGCGTCTTCTAGAGCGTGCTGCTAAACTAAGTACGGATCTAGGGGAAGGAAGTATGACTGCTTTGCCTGTTATTGAAACACAAGGTGGTGACGTATCCGCGTATATTCCAACAAATGTAATTTCGATTACTGATGGACAAATTTTCCTATCAGCTGATATTTTCAACTCTGGAATGCGTCCTGCAATTAACGTAGGTATTTCGGTATCTCGTGTAGGTTCAGCTGCTCAAGTAAAAGCAATGAAAAAAGTAGCGGGTAAACTTAAGCTAGAACTAGCACAATTTGACGAGCTAGAAGCTTTCTCTCAATTTGCTTCTGATCTTGATGCAGCTACACAAGCACAACTAGCTCGTGGTCAACGTCTACGTGAACTTCTAAAGCAAGCCCAATCTGCTCCTCTAGAAGTAGAAGATCAAGTAGCTATTATTTATGCAGGTACAAATGGTTATCTAGACCCAATTGATCTAGAGAAAGTACGTCCATTCCTAATTAGTCTACGCTCTTATCTAAAAGAGAGTAAGCCAAAGTATGGTGAGTTGGTACGTGAAACTAAAGCTCTAACACCAGAAGTAGAAGATCTTCTAAAAGAATCAATTGTTGAACATCGTGAGTCATTTTTGGCTGCGTAATATTAAAATCTAAACTTAATGGACTTTTTGTATACCTTTATCAAGGTATACAGTTCATTATTAAGAAACCCTGGATTTTTCCCAACAAATAAATGCCTAAGCATTCCCTACACCCTCTAACGCTAATTCTTTCTGTATTGGTGTTTATGGCACCTAGTTCGGCGGCAAAGGCCTATCCTATTTTTGCGCAGCAAGGTTATGAACAACCGCGTGAAGCAACAGGTCGAATTGTGTGTGCAAACTGCCACCTAGCGCAGAAATCCGTGGATCTTGAAGTTCCACAATCCGTGTTTCCGGATACAGTATTTGAAGCCAATGTTAGTATTCCTTATGACCAGCAAGTAAAACAAGTCCTGGGTAATGGAAAAAAAGGTAATCTTAATGTAGGTGCCGTTCTAATTCTTCCAGAAGGGTTTGAAATTGCGCCTCCAGATCGTATTCCGGCAGAACTGGCTGGTAAAGTAGGCAAACTTTATTTTCAACCGTATAGTCCCGACAAGAAAAATATGATTGTTGTTGGGCCTGTACCTGGTAAAAAATATAGTGAAATGGTTTTCCCTATTTTGTCACCAAAGGTTGAACAAGGTTCAGCTGTTCCATATCTAAAATATCCAGTTTATCTTGGTGGAAACCGTGGTCGTGGCCAAGTGTATCCAAATGGTAACAAGAGTAATAATACAGTTTATAATGCATCAGGTGCTGGTCGTATTGAATCGATTCAACCCGTTGAAGAAGGTGGTTATACAATTAGTATTAAAACTGCAACTGGTGAAATTTTGACAGATAAAATCCCAGCCGGTCCAGATCTTGTAGTTTCTGTAGGCGACACAGTTACGGCTGATCAACCTCTAACAAACAATCCAAATGTAGGTGGTTTTGGTCAAGCCGATGGTGAAATTGTTCTCCAAGACCCAACTCGTGTACAGGGTTTGATTGTGTTCCTTGGCTTTATTACAGTTGCTCAAACATTCCTTGTATTGAAGAAAAAGCAATTTGAAAAAGTTCAGTTGGCTGAAATGAATTTTTAATAAAGTCATATAAGTGTTTATTGATTTAATTTCAGAGTTTTAAGTACTCTAGTTTGAAAAGCTTTTCTTTTGATGGTTCGAACAGTTCAATCCTCTCGAAAGAGTTTGCGATGGCGTATTTATCCAATTCTTGTTGAACTTGCTAGTCAAAACGGGGATTGGGATATTCTATCTACGCTACTTGGTTTAATCCGTTTTTTTTTATTCAATCTATGCTAACTATTGCTGGATATATTGGTTTTCTAGTTTTGTCGCTAGGAATGTCGCTAGCACTTTATCTTGGTCTAACAAAAATTGAACTCATGTAGGCCAAATTTATTTACCGTAAATTTATACATATGGTTGAAACTTTGCTTTCTGGTATTGTTCTGGGTCTTATCCCAGTAACAATTGCAGGACTATTTGTTACTGCGTACCTACAATACCGTCGTGGTGATCAACTTAGTCTTTAAATGTAGATACGTTAGTTTCATCACTGCTCGTAAATTAATGTAAAAGTGATTATAATGAACAGAAGGGAATTTCCCTTCTTGTTCATGATAAGTTTTTATTGACAAATTGCATAATATACTGTAGAATAATATATACAGCGGGTATAGCTCAGTTGGTAGAGCGTAACCTTGCCAAGGTTAATGTCGCGCGTTCGAGTCGCGTTACCCGCTCCATTTTACTTCACAAATATGAGATTTGTACTCAAAAAAATTTATTAGTTGACAATAAAGCTTCCCTTGCATATAATAGATATGCAGCTTGGTCTGGAGGGGTGACCGAGCGGCTGAAGGTAACGCATTGCTAATGCGTCGTGTGGTTTACACTGCACCGAGGGTTCGAATCCCTTCCCCTCCAGTGAATAAGTAGTTTTGGGGCTGTAGTTCAATTGGTTAGAGCACCACCCTGTCACGGTGGAAGTTGCGGGTTCAAATCCCGTCAGCCTCGAGTTCTTTGAGAATATTATCAAATAAAATATTTATTATTTTTTATGTACTAAAAAATAACACTTACGTAGTAAGTTTAGATTTATTTGAGCGCAGAGGGAGTCGAACCCCCGACCGCATGGTTCGTAGCCATGTGCTCTTGTCCACTGAGCTATGCACTCTCAAATATAGAATATCTTGTATTGTTCTCTGCGTGCAACCTCTTGACACATTATTCTAACCAACGATAAGGTATAAATTACCTGCGGGCATCGTATAGCGGTAATACCTTAGCCTTCCAAGCTAAAGACACGGGTTCGATTCCCGTTGCCCGCTTGGAAGTTCAATATCGAGGGCGAACGACGGGGTTCGAACCCGCGAATGCCGGAACCACAATCCAGTGCCTTACCACTTGGCTACGCTCGCCGCTAAAATTAGTATAGCATAGATTGTGGTATAGAATCCAATTTTTTATTTATAATCAAGATCAATTAATTAAATTAGTAAATTTAGAATTTTACCTTTTTATGGCACGTGAAAAATTTGAACGTACAAAACCACACGTAAATATTGGTACAATTGGTCATGTTGACCACGGCAAAACTACTCTAACTGCGGCTATTACTCTAGCAATGGCTTCACGTTTTGGTGGTAGTGGTAAAAAATATGACGATATTGATTCAGCACCTGAAGAGAAAGCACGTGGTATTACAATTAATACTGCTCACGTTGAGTATGAAACAGAAACTCGTCATTATGCTCACGTTGATTGTCCAGGACACGCTGATTACGTTAAAAATATGATTACTGGTGCTGCTCAAATGGACGGTGCTATTCTAGTTGTATCTGGCGCAGATGGTCCAATGCCGCAAACAAAAGAACACCTACTTCTAGCAAAACAGGTAGGTGTTCCGAATATTGTAGTTTTTCTAAACAAAGAAGATCAAGTTGACGACCCTGAACTACTAGAACTAGTAGAACTAGAAGTACGTGAGACACTAAATGATTACGAGTTCCCTGGTGACGATATTCCTGTTGTGTCGGGTTCTGCTCTTCTTGCGCTTGAAAAACTAACTGAAACAGATAAGGTTGAGGTTGGTGCGGATAAATGGGTTGATCGTATTTATGAACTAATGGATCAAGTGGATACATATGTTCCAACACCCGAACGTGAAACAGACAAACCATTCCTAATGGCAACTGAAGACGTTTTTTCTATTACTGGTCGTGGTACTGTTGTAACAGGCCGTGTGGAACGTGGTGCAGTAAAGGTAGGCGATACAGTAGATATTGTTGGTCTAGGTGAAACACGTAATGTAACTGTAACTGGTCTAGAAATGTTCCAAAAAACTCTAGAAGAGAGTGTTGCTGGTGATAACGTAGGTGTTCTTCTACGAGGTATTCAAAAAGAGGAAGTTCAACGTGGAATGGTATTGGCAAAGCCTGGTTCGATTACTCCTCATACAAATTTTGAAGCTCAGGTTTACGTTCTAACAAAAGAAGAAGGGGGTCGACACACTCCATTCCTACCAGGTTATCGTCCACAGTTTTATGTTCGTACTACTGATGTAACAGGTAAAATCGTTTCGTTTAAAGCTGATAATGGTGAAGAATCGAAAATGGTTATGCCAGGTGATCGTGTAAAGATGGTTGTAGAACTAATTCAACCTATTGCAATTGAAAATGGAATGCGTTTTGCAATCCGTGAAGGTGGTCGTACAGTAGGTGCGGGCGTTGTTGCTGAAATTGTAAGTTAAACTTTCCATTCCCTTTGAATAATTAATAAATTATGCGAACGACTCCAAAAGCATCAGAATTGATTCGTAATTTTGAACATGGCCACTTTCGCGAAATTCCAAAGCTGGCTATTGGTGATACAGTCAATTTGAAGGTTCAAATTCAAGAAGGAAATCGAGTTCGTATCCAGTCATATCAAGGTACTATTATTAGTCGTCATCGTGCTGGATTGCAGACAACGATTACTGTTCGAAAAACTTTTCAAGGAGTTGGCGTTGAACGTGTGTTTCCTATTCACTCACCGCAAATTACTGCGATTGAAGTTATTAAACATGCTTATGTTCGACGTTCAAAACTCTATTATCTACGTGGTCGTAGCGGTAAAGCTGCACGTTTGCGCACCCGTATTACAGATTAATAGTTTGTTTTTAGATTTTGTGTTAAATGAAGGGTATCCTATATAAAAATTGTTTATGGATTCTCAGATTCTAGATCCAACAGTACGTGTTCGCCGTGATCGTGTTGTTGGATCACGATCTATTGAAAATTATTGGTGGGCCAGTGTCTTGAGCATTGGTTCGCTAGGTTTTTTGGTAGCCGGGCTCTCTAGTTTTTTTGGTTTTAATATTTTGCCATTTCTTCATACAGAAGGGATTACGTTTTTGCCTCAAGGTCTAGTGATGAGTTTTTATGGCTCACTAGGCATCATTACTGCAGGTTATCTTTGGTTGACAATGCTGTGGAAAGTAGGTGATGGGTATAATGAGTTTAATAAAATTGATGGAACACTTCATCTGTTTCGTTGGGGTTTTCCAGGAAAAGGACGCCGTGTAGATGTAACATTTCCTTTGCAAGAAGTGGAAGGTGTACTAATTCGACGTAGTGCAGGTTTGGGTGAGCAACAAATGCTTTGTATTCGTCTCCGTGGACGACGTGAAGTTCCATTGATAAATTTGAATAGCCTTGAATCTCAAAATAAAATTGAAGGTTGGGCTGCTGACCTAGCTCGTTTTTTGAATGTTCCGCTGGTAATGCAATAAAAAAGATTTAATAATGTGACCTCTGGCCCTTTTTTGCGTGCAAAATTATAAATTGTTTCCCCCCCTTTTTTTCTAATGTCATTAGTTTTCATTTATTAATGAAGCAAACCTTCATTTAATATTTTTTTGTGCTTTAATTTATGTCACATTCTGTTAAAATTTACGATACTTGTATTGGTTGTACACAATGCGTTCGAGCTTGCCCAACTGATGTTCTAGAAATGGTACCATGGGATGGTTGTAAAGCAAATCAAATTGCTTCGGCTCCTCGAACAGAGGATTGTGTAGGTTGCAAGCGTTGTGAGAGTGCTTGTCCTACGGACTTTTTGAGTGTTCGTGTTTATCTGGGTTCTGAAACAACTCGTAGCATGGGACTTGCTTACTAATCACTGATTATTCCTAGAAACGTTAATATCAATTTTAAATTCAGTACCATGAAAAATTTTACTACTTATCTATCAACAGCTCCAGTGATTGCTACGCTATGGTTTGGTGCTCTAGCTGGCCTTTTGATTGAGCTTAATCGTTTTTTCCCTGATGCTCTGATTTTTTCAATGTAAAATAGATAAAACAATAAGGTTTAAGTAGACTTAAAAAGTCTACTTAAACGCTTGAACCAGTACCTAATTAAATTATACGTTAAAATAAATATATATTTAAAAAATAGATATATGCGAATTGACGTTTCAGTAAATCCAATGATATTATATTAAATGCCATCTGTTGATTGGACTGTTTAAACCGACGACGTGCGTAGTTTACGCGCCTGATGGCTTTGTCCTCGAAGCCTTATTAAATAAATTATTTAATAATTTATAAAGAGAATTACAAAAAAAAATGCTTAGTCCAAAACGTACTAAATATCGACGCCACCATCGTGGCCGTCTACAAGGGAAATCATCACGAGGAAATCGCATTGCGTTTGGTGATGTAGGTCTTCAAGCTCTAGAAGCAGGTTGGATTACATCTCGACAAATTGAAGCAGGCCGACGTGCAATTACACGTCGTGTGCGTCGTGGCGGTAAACTTTGGATTCGTGTCTTTCCTGATAAACCCATTACCGCTCGTGCTGCCGAGACACGTATGGGTTCCGGTAAGGGTGCTCCAGAGTATTGGGTTGCTGTTGTAAAACCAGGTCGTATTATTTATGAGATTAATGGGGTTTCAGATTCCGTAGCACGTACTGCTATGCGTATTGCTGCTTATAAGATGCCATTTAAAACTCGTATTGTAGGTTCAGCTATGGAGGTTACGGTATGATTCAGACACAAACTTATCTAAATGTAGCTGATAACAGTGGTGCGCGACGTGTTATGTGTATTCGTGTACTAGGTGGGAGTAAAAAGTATGCTCGTGTTGGTGATACTATTATTGCTGTTGTTAAAGATGCTACCCCCAATATGCCAGTAAAGAAGTCGGATGTAGTTCGTGCTGTTGTGGTACGTACACGTCGTACTTTGCACCGTGTAAATGGTATGAGTATCCGTTTTGATGATAATGCAGCAGTAATTGTAAATCAAGAAAATAACCCACGCGGTACTCGTGTTTTTGGTCCTGTTGCTCGTGAGCTTCGTGATCAAAACTTTACTAAAATTGTTTCTCTAGCGCCGGAAGTACTATAACCGGTCCAGAACTTGTAAAAAAAAATGTCTCAACGCCTTAAACAACGTTATGATGAGCTCGTAAAAACGGGTCAAATTACTTTGGATTCAAAGAAAAAGGCAAACCCTCATGAAATTCCAAAGCTAGTAAAAATCGTAGTAAACCGTGGGGTGGGTGATGCTTCTCAAAATGCTCGCGCATTGGATAACTACGTTGATGAGATTAGTATGATTACTGGTCAAAAAGCTATTGTAACGACATCTAAAAAAGCAATTGCTGCGTTTAAAATTCGTGAAGGAATGCCTGTAGGTATTTCTGTAACACTTCGTGGTGAGCGTATGTATGCTTTTTTGGATCGTCTTGTTAACCTTGCTTTGCCTCGTATTCGAGATTTTCAGGGCATTAATACAAAAGGCTTTGATGGTCATGGAAATTATACTCTCGGCTTGAATGAGCAATTGATGTTTCCAGAAATTGAATATGATAAAGTAGATCAAGTACGTGGAATGGATATTTCTATTGTTACTTCTGCTAAAACTGATACTCAAGCTAAAGCCCTTTTGCTAGGGCTAGGTATGCCATTTCGTGCATAATTAATGTGCTACCTAAAGATTCGTTGTAAAAGATGGGGTGCGCTAAGGAAGTCGTTTAGTCAAAGTATGGCCAAGCAAAAATCACCCCGCCATCGTCGTGCGGTAACATCTGATGCAGTTGCAGATATGATGGCTCAGATTCAGAATGGATTGTTGGCACGCCGTCATTCTATTTCAATTAATCGAACTCGAGTTACTACTCAAGTTGCTAATCTTCTTCTTCGTGAGGGTTTTATTGAAGCAATTGTAAGTCCAGCCCCAACTTCAAATGTTTTTGCACTTGTGTTGAAATATAAAGCCAATGGGGCACCAGCTATTACTGGTTTGCAGCGTATTAGTCACCCTGGACTTCGTGTTTATGTCGGTGCTAAAGAACTCCCGCGTGTACTTGATGGTATGGGACTAGTTTTGTTGTCAACCCCGCTAGGTGTTTTGAATAATTATCAAGCTCGCTCTAGTGGCGTTGGTGGTGAGGTACTAGGCTGTTTCTGGTAACTCAACTGATTCCTAGCACCCCAATGGGAATTATTATGTCGATACTTGCATGAAAGCTAGTTCCCGCAATCAGGATAGTTCCAAAATTGGTGGTGTCCCAATGGAAGGGTTTGTTACTCAAGCTCTTTCTAATGGTTTGTTTAATGTTGAACTTGATAATGGGTTTACTGTTTTGGCTCATATCTCGGGAAAAATCCGTCGAAATCGTATTCGAATTGTTGTTGGAGATCGTGTACGAGTTGAACTTAGTCCATACGATCTGACACGCGGTCGAATTGTATTTCGACTAACAAAACGATCAAAACTTTTCAATTAATTTTAATTTCAAAATGAAAGTGCGTAGTTCAGTAAAAAAAATGTGTGATTCATGTCGCGTGATTCGTCGACGTGGTCGCGTAGTTGTTATCTGTTCAAATCCAAAACATAAACAACGTCAAGGATAAATAGGATTAATCATGGCTACACGAACACGAAAAACACAAACACGACGTCGTAAACGTCAACGTAAGGTGCCTAAAGGCATTGTTCATATTCATGCAGGTTTGAATAACACAATTGTTACAGTTACAGATTTGGCTGGAAATGCGTTGTGTTGGTCTTCTGCAGGCGCATGTGGTTTTAAGGGCGCTCGTAAAGGTACACCTTTTGCAGCTCAAGTAGCGTCTGAGCGGGCTGCAAAACAATGTTTTGACAAAGGTATTCGAAAGGTTGCTGTTTTTGTCCAAGGACCAGGAACGGGTCGACGAGCGTCGATTCGAGCAATTTATAATGCAGGCCTTTCAATTACCCTATTCCGTGAAGTTACGGGATTGGCGCATAATGGATGTCGTCCTCCTAAACGACGTCGTCTATAATTCAACGCTCGAATGGAGTATTTATAGCCTATGTATACTTATAGTGTGGAGTGTTTGGTAGACCGAGTTCTTTCACCGTGTCGACGTTATACTCGTTTTGGTATTGGTCCTTTTGAAAGCGGGCATGCAATAACAGTAGCTAATAATTTGCGACGTGGTCTGTTGGATGGGGTGCCCGGTTGGTCTGTTACAGGCGCACGTCTAAAAGGAGCGCGTCATGAATTTTCTGCATTGTCAGGAGTTCGAGAATCGGCACTTGAAGTATTGATGAACCTTCGCGAAGGTGTATTGACTGGTCCACCTCCTAATCGTAATAATCAAAAGTTTGTTGGCACTCTTAATGCGCTTGGGCCGTCCCAAGTTACTCTAGGTCAAATTAATTTTCCTTATGGGGTTTCAGCAGTAAATCCAGATCAACATGTTGCTCATCTTGCGTCAAGTGCGACATTGGATGCCACAATTAAATTTGAATTCACTAATCGGGGAAAGGATCCATTTATTTCTACACTTTCTTCAGAAGAACAATCAGGCTTTATTACAGTTCAACCAGTGGCATTTCCAGTTAAACGTGTGAGTTTTTCTATTCGTATGGAGCCACATCCAGTAACTCAAATAGAAGTTGAATATGTATTTTTGGAAATGCTAACTGATAATAGTATTCATCCACAACGAGCTCTAATCATAGGTGCGCAATATGTGATTGACCTTATGTGGCCAATTGGTGGGCGTCGACTACGAGTAGGTTATTAAAAACCTCTATTAAAAAATTTACCTCGTTATTTATTATGAGATATGATAATGTTTTTACAGAGATTGGTGTTGAAATTGGTTCTATTTCACATGAAAATCTTGATATTGACACTAAAAAAATTAAAAAACAAGGTTGGCTAGAAATTCAAAATGTTTCGTCTATTCCAGAAGGGACAAATCTAGCTTTTACAACAGCTAATGGCCGTCATAAGCGATCAGCAGCCCGAGCATTGGTTTACAGGGGGAACCGTTTCAATCAAGAAATTGTGGTAAACGGGCTACCATTGCAAACATATTTTCAAAATAATCCATTGCTTCTACAAGAGATTGAAAGTTTTAAAGGTTTTGTTCCAGCCACACCGGTAGAGGCACGAAATCGTGACACAGAAAATTCTTCTTTGGGGGCTCCTAAAGGTTTTATTTCAGCAAAAGTTTGGGTTAATGGCGGTGGTTTGGCTGGTCAAGCTAAAGCTGTCCGTTTGGCAATTGCAAAAGCTGTAACGCAAATGGGCTACACCGAAAAAACTAATCTTCGTAAAGGTGATTTTGTTACTACGGATGCACGCCGTAAAGAACGTAAAAAATATGGTTTGAAAAAAGCACGTAAAGCTCCGCAATTTTCTAAGCGTTAACCAGGTGCATTTTCTATTTATTTTTGCGTTATTATGGTAATAGTTGGTTTTGTTAATTTTATTAACATTATTTGCGGTGTAGGTTTGATTCTAATTCATCTTTTTCGTTATAAGCGTCGACGTGGTTACTTGCAAATCATGTCAGAAGATGTAGTAGGAGAGCCTGTTTTTAAAATTGATTTGTTTATTCGTAATTTTACTCGTTTTTGTGCATTGGGTTTTCTTCTAACGCTTACGGTACTAGTTACTCTATAAATAAATTAGTTTATTTAGTTAAGTCATTTTCTTAGTTTTATGAAAATGTGCGGAAAAAGAAATGCATCTTTTTCATTTATTCGTATTTTTGAGGCTTACGCCTATCCATTAAACAATTAAAGGAGATATCGATTTTATGTCTGGACAGACTGGCGAACGCCCGTTTACTGATATTGTTACAAGTATTCGTTATTGGGTTATTCACAGTATTACTATTCCAACACTGTTTATTGCAGGTTGGTTGTTTGTTAGTACTGGTCTTGCATATGATGTATTTGGAAGTCCTCGTCCAAATGAATACTTTACTGAGGATCGTCAAGCAACACCTCTAATCACAAATCGTTTTGGTGCACTTGATCAACTTGATGATATTCTACAACCTCTAAGCTAGAATTTTTATATTTCTTTTTACTAAGTAAGTCATTAGTATGTCTACAAATCGCGCTGTTACTTATCCTATTTTTACTTTTCGCTGGCTAGCGGTTCATGGTCTAGCTGTACCTACAGTTTTCTTCCTTGGAGCCATTACAGCTATGCAATTTATTCAGCGTTAATTCGCAAATTCACGATAGTTTTTTTTACTTTTCAATTTAATTGATTAATATGGCAAAACCAAATCCAAATCGACAAACAGTTGAATTGAACCGAACTAGTTTGTACTGGGGTCTACTTCTAATCTTTGTACTTGCAGTTCTATTTTCAAGTTATATTTTCAACTAGATTAAAACTTTGTATATGTGTATTTTATGTCTTTCCCTTAATAGGGAGGATGGTTACAGAAATAGTTGAGGCACTATATGTCAAACACTGGAACTACTGGACGAATCCCACTTTGGCTAGTTGGTACAATTGCTGGTCTACTTGCAATTGGTCTACTAGCAGTCTTTTTCTATGGCTCTTATGTAGGTTTGGGTTCATCTCTATAATAAATATGTTATTAGAACTGAATATTAATTTAGTATTCAGTTCTAATTTCTTAAATAACTACAAATAAACTTGACATAGTTTCATTGAAAATATTAGAATCTAAATACTTTCAAATTAAATCTACTAGCCCCGGTCGTCTAGAGGCCTAGGACATCGCCCTTTCACGGCGAAAACACGGGTTCGAAACCCGTCCGGGGTATTAAATTACAAGGATGTGACCTCACGCCCTTTCAATATGGCTTACAATAATACATGTAAAGTTTAGGTTTTTCTTTTATTTTCGTTTGTGTAGCAGTCTGGCTAAAGAGCAAGCTCATAAACGTAATAGTGATGGCATTTAAATATAATTTAAATGTGGAACCAAATAAACTAAATAAAAAAAAGTTTTTTCTTGATTTTCGTTTTTATTTTTGGGTACCAAAAATTTATAAAAAGCTCTTAACCCTGCAAATTTATTTTTTTTTTGAGGAATCTATTCATGACGATTAGCCCTCCAGAACGCGAACTGCGTAAAGTTCGTGTAGTTGTTGATCGTGATCCGGTTCAAACTTCATTTGAGAAGTGGGCAAAACCTGGTCATTTTTCTCGAACGCTTTCAAAAGGCCCAACAACAACAACATGGGTTTGGAATCTACACGCTGATGCGCATGATTTTGATACGCATACAGCAGATCTTGAAGATATTTCGCGTAAGGTATTTAGTGCACATTTTGGTCAATTGGGTATTATTCTAATTTGGCTAAGTGGTATGTATTTTCACGGCGCTCGTTTCTCTAATTACGAAGCTTGGCTAGCTGATCCAGTAGGTATTCACCCGAGTGCACAGGTTGTTTGGCCTATCGTTGGTCAGGAAATTCTTAACGGTGACGTAGGTGGAGGTTTCCAAGGGATTCAAATCACATCTGGCTTTTTCCAACTATGGCGTGCGAGTGGTATTACAAGTGAATTGCAGCTATACAGTACTGCAATTGGTGGTCTAGTCTTGGCTGGTGCTATGTTTTTCGCTGGTTGGTTCCATTACCACAAAGCAGCTCCTCGTTTGAGCTGGTTCCAGAGTGTTGAATCAATGCTAAACCACCATTTGGCAGGTCTACTTGGTCTTGGTAGTCTAGGTTGGGCAGGTCACCAGATTCACATTGCATTGCCAGTAAACGCACTACTAGACGCAGGTGTTGATCCAAAAGAAGTTCCTCTTCCGCATGAACTACTATTGAGTCGCGATCTAATGGCGCAAGTTTATCCTTCATTTGCAAAAGGTCTAGCTCCATTTTTTACTCTAAATTGGGCTGAATATAGCGATTTTCTAACATTCCGTGGTGGACTAAACCCACAAACAGGTGCACTATGGCTAACAGATGTGGCACATCACCACGTAGCTATTGCAGTTTTGTTTATTGTAGCTGGTCATATGTACCGTACTAATTGGGGAATTGGTCACAGTATGCGTGAAATTCTTGAAGCTCACCGTGGTCCATTTACAGGTGAAGGCCACCGAGGCTTGTATGAAATTTTGACAACTTCGTGGCATGCACAACTAGGTCTTAACCTTGCAATGTTGGGTTCACTTTCAATTATTGTTGCTCATCACATGTATGCTATGCCTCCATACCCATATATTGCAACTGATTATGGTACACAACTATCACTATTTACTCATCATATGTGGATTGGTGGGTTCTGTATCGTTGGCGGCGCAGCACACGCTGCAATTTTTATGGTTCGTGATTATGATCCAACAAATAATTACAACAACGTTCTAGACCGTGTAATCCGCCACCGTGATGCAATTATTTCTCACCTAAATTGGGTATGTATTTTCCTAGGCTTCCATAGTTTTGGTCTATATATTCATAATGATACAATGAGTGCACTTGGTCGTCCTCAAGATATGTTTAGTGATACGGCGATTCAGCTACAACCAGTTTTTGCTCAGTGGATTCAAGGAATTCACAACGCTGCTCCAGCTCTAACAGCACCTGCTGCTGATCTTGGTACAAGTGTAACATGGGGCGGTGATGTTGTTGCTGTTGGCGGCAAAGTGGCTATGATGCCAATTTCTCTAGGCACGGCAGATTTTATGGTTCACCATATCCATGCTTTTACAATCCACGTTACTGCTTTGATTCTTCTAAAAGGTGTTTTGTATGCGCGTAGTTCACGCCTAATCCCAGATAAAGCTAACCTAGGTTTCCGTTTCCCTTGTGACGGTCCAGGTCGTGGTGGTACATGTCAAGTATCAGCATGGGATCATGTGTTCCTAGGCCTATTCTGGATGTATAATTCACTATCAATTGTTATTTTCCACTTTAGCTGGAAGATGCAATCTGATGTATGGGGTCGCGTAACATCAGCTGGTGTAGTGTCGCATATTACTGGTGGTAACTTTGCACAAAGTGCAAATACAATTAATGGTTGGTTGCGTGATTTCCTATGGGCTCAATCATCACAAGTAATTCAATCATATGGTTCAGCTCTATCAGCATATGGTCTAATGTTCCTAGGCGCACACTTTGTTTGGGCTTTCAGTCTAATGTTCCTATTTAGTGGTCGTGGTTATTGGCAAGAGCTTATCGAGTCGATTGTTTGGGCACATAACAAGCTACGTGTAGCACCAGCTATTCAACCCCGTGCATTGAGTATTACTCAAGGACGTGCGGTTGGTGTAGCTCATTATTTGTTGGGCGGTATTGCGACAACATGGTCGTTCTTCCTAGCCCGTATTATTGCAGTTGGTTAATTATTTGAGGAGGAATTAAAAGCAAAATTATGGCAAAAAAATTCCCACGATTTAGTCAGGGTCTAGCACAAGACCCTACTACACGACGTTTGTGGTACGGTATTGCTACGGCTCATGACTTTGAAAGTCATGATGGTATGACAGAAGCAGGCCTTTATCAAAAAGTATTTGGTTCACATTTTGGTCAGTTGGCTGTTATTTTTCTATGGACTTCAGGTAACCTTTTTCATGTTGCTTGGCAAGGTAACTTTGAACAATGGGTATCTGATCCACTACATGTTCGTCCAGTAGCACATGCTATTTGGGACCCACATTTTGGTCAACCTGCTATTGAAGCGTTTACACGCGGTAATGTAGGTGGTCCAGTTAATATCGCCTATTCAGGTGTATACCAATGGTGGTATACAATTGGTATGCGTTCCAATGCAGATCTTTATCAAGGCGCTGCATTTTTGCTACTAGCAGCAGGTCTAACTCTTTTTGCTGGTTGGCTTCATCTACAACCAGCTTTTCGACCGAGCTTGTCTTGGTTTAAGAACGCTGAGTCACGACTAAACCACCACCTAGCGGGTTTGTTTGGTGTGAGCTCACTAGCGTGGACAGGTCACTTGGTTCACGTTGCAATTCCTGAGTCACGAGGTGTTCATGTACGTTGGAATAATCTTTTGACGACACTTCCGCATCCTGCTGGTTTGAAGCCTTTCTTTACTGGTGATTGGGCTGCTTATGCGCAAAATCCCGATACTGCTTCGCACTTGTTTGGTACAGGTGAAGGTTCTGGTACAGCTATTTTGACTTTCCTTGGCGGTTTCCACCCACAAACACAAAGTCTATGGCTAACAGATATGGCTCATCATCATTTGGCAATTGCAGTTCTATTTATTGTAGCTGGTCATATGTATCGTACTAATTTTGGCCTTGGTCACAGTATGCGTGAAATTCTTGAAGCTCATACACCACCAGCCGGTGGTTTGGGTGCAGGTCACTCGGGTCTATTTGATACAGTTAATAATTCACTACATTTTCAACTAGGTCTTGCTCTTGCTTCAGTTGGTACCATTACTTCATTGGTAGCTCAACATATGTATGCGCTTCCTGCATATGCGTTTATTAATCAAGATTTTACAACACAAGCAGCACTTTATGTACACCATCAATATATTGCTGGTTTTATTATGTGTGGTGCGTTTGCACACGGTGCTATTTTCTTTGTACGTGATTATGATCCAGTTGCGAACAAGAATAATGTTCTTGCGCGTATGCTAGAGCATAAAGAAGCTATTATCTCACACTTGAGTTGGGTTTCACTGTTTTTGGGATTCCATACTCTAGGTTTGTATGTACATAACGATGTAATGCAAGCATTTGGTACACCAGAAAAACAAATTCTAATTGAACCTATTTTTGCTCAATGGATTCAAGCCGCTCAAGGTAAAGGTATCTATGGTTTTGATGTTCTTCTAAGCAATGCTGGTAGTCCAGCGGTTTCGGCTGGTCAAGGTATTTGGCTAAGTGGTTGGTTGTCAGCAATTAACGATCCAACAAACTCACTATTCCTACCAATTGGTCCAGGTGATTTCTTGGTTCACCATGCAATTGCTCTTGGTCTTCACACTACTACACTTATTCTTGTTAAAGGTGCGTTGGATGCTCGTGGATCAAAGCTAATGCCGGATAAAAAAGACTTTGGATATAGTTTCCCTTGTGATGGTCCAGGTCGTGGTGGTACATGTGATATTTCAGCATGGGACGCGTTCTATCTAGCTGTGTTCTGGATGTTGAATACGATTGGTTGGGTTACTTTCTATTGGCACTGGAAACATCTAGGTGTTTGGCAAGGTAATGTAGCTCAATTTAACGAGTCATCCACTTATCTAATGGGTTGGTTGCGCGATTATCTATGGTTGAATTCATCACAGCTAATTAATGGTTATAATCCGTTTGGTATGAACAGTTTGTCAGTATGGGCTTGGATGTTCCTATTTGGTCACCTAATTTATGCCACAGGCTTTATGTTCCTAATTTCATGGCGTGGTTATTGGCAAGAATTGATTGAAACCCTAGCCTGGGCTCATGAGCGTACTCCGCTAGCAGCTTTGGTACGTTGGCGCGATAAACCTGTAGCACTATCAATTGTTCAAGCTCGTCTTGTTGGTCTAGCTCATTTCTCGGTAGGTTATGTTCTAACATATGCAGCCTTTCTAATTGCTTCGACTTCAGGTAAATTCGGTTAATCCTTTTTAATTTTTTGGGTTTATGTGTTGCATGACAGGCGTGCTTCTGGATCATTTCCATTTAACGCTTCAAATGAATATTCTTTTCCAAACGTCCGTTCTAGCATTGATTGCTCTTTCGTTTTTGCTTGTAGTAGGTGTCCCATTCACATTTGCATTGCCAGATGGTTGGGTTAACGGGCGCGGACTTATTTTCTCTGGTCTTGGGCTTTGGTTTCTGTTGGTATTTGCAGTAGGAATTTTGAACTCGTTTGTAGTCTAAGAGAGAATTGTTTTATTTTTCCATGACACGTGTGGACACACTCAAATGGTTTTAACTATGACTTTTTCATTGATCCTTGCAAAATTGCCTGAGGCATATGCACCTTTTGACCCAATTGTTGATGTATTGCCTATTATTCCGGTTCTTTTCTTGCTTTTGGCATTCGTTTGGCAAGCAGCGGTAAGTTTCCGTTAATAATTACAGTTTTAGTGAGTACATATTTTTTAATATGTACTCATTTAGATAAAGCTTCTATTAAATAATCCATTAATATATAAACACATCTTTCTTAGGTAAATGGGTCAAAGTTTATTAACGACTAATCTAAATATAAAGAATGTTTTAAATTTATTAACATTCTTAAATATTCAATTAAAAGGTAAAAAAAAATGAAATTGGCTGTTTATGGAAAAGGCGGGGTTGGAAAATCAACTGTAAGTTGCAACCTTTCAATTGCATTGGCAAAACGTGGTCAACGCGTACTTCAAATTGGTTGTGATCCTAAACATGATAGTACTTTTACACTAACAGGTTTTTTGATTCCAACTATTGTTGATACTCTCCAAGCAAAAGATTATCATTATGAAGATATTTGGGTAGAGGATGTTATTTATCAAGGTTATTCAAATGTAGATTGCGTAGAATCTGGAGGCCCACCAGCTGGTGCTGGGTGTGGAGGTTATGTTGTAGGTGAAACAGTAAAATTGCTAAAAGAAATAAATGCTTTTTATGAATATGATGTAATTTTGTTTGATGTACTGGGCGATGTTGTCTGTGGGGGATTTGCTGCTCCTTTGAATTATTCAGATTATTGTCTAATTGTAACTGATAATGGTTTTGAAGCTTTGTTTGCTGCTAACCGTATTGTTGCTTCAGTTCGTGAAAAAGCCCGAACACATCCACTGCGCCTTGCAGGACTTGTTGGGAATCGAACGCGTAAACGAGATTTGATTGACCGTTATGTTCAAGCTTGTCCAATGCCAGTTCTTGAAGTAATTCCTATTGTTGAAGGAATTCAACAGTCTCGTGTTAAAGGAAAAACTGTCTTTGAACAAGCAGAGAAAGAGAGCGAATTGGGTCTTGTATGTGATTTTTATTTGAGTCTTGCTGATCAATTGCTAACCCAGCCGGAAGGTGTAGTTCCAACTGAATTGAATGACCAAACTCTATTCCGTTTGCTTTCTGCAAATCAACCTGTATCATCCGATAAAGTTTCAGATTTGGACTTTATGATGGTTTAATTTTATATAGGAAAAATTGAAATACTAATAATGACTAATATTATAAAAACAACACCTACTGATACTAGTTTGACATTTGAATGTGAAACAGGAAATTATCATACATTTTGTCCAATTAGTTGTGTTTCCTGGTTGTATCAAAAAATTGAAGATAGTTTTTTTCTAGTTGTTGGAACCAAAACATGTGGTTATTTTTTGCAAAATGCGCTTGGTGTAATGATTTTTGCAGAACCCAGATATGCAATAGCTGAACTAGAAGAAACGGACATTTCAGCCCAAGTGAATGATTATTTGGAACTTAAACGCTTGTGTCTGCAAATTAAACATGACCGAAACCCTAGTGTTATTGTGTGGATTGGAACTTGCACAACTGAAATTATTAAAATGGATTTGGAAGGTATGGCGCGTCGACTTGAAACAGAGATTCAAGTTCCTACAATTGTAGCGCGTGCTAATGGTTTGGATTATGCGTTTACACAAGGCGAAGATACAGTTCTTGCTGCGTTGGTTCACCGTTGCCCTGAACAACCTTCTATGGGTTCAGCTGTACAGAAACGAAACCATCCTCCTCTTGTTTTGTTTGGTTCTTTGCCATCAAGTGTAGCAACCCAACTTGAATTGGATCTAAAACAACACGGAATTTCAATTGATGGTTGGTTGCCAGCGCAACGTTATTCTCAACTTCCTGCGCTTAACGAAGACACTTATGTTGTTGGTGTTAACCCATTTTTGAGCCGTACTGCTGCTGCATTGATGCGTCGTCGTAAGTGTACTTTGATTGGTGCTCCATTTCCAATTGGTCCTGATGGTACGCATGCGTGGATTAAGGCAATTTGTGACACTCTAAAAGTTAAACCAAAAAATTTGGATCAACGTGAAACGGCTATGTGGCAAAAACTTGAAAGTTATTTGCCAAATTTGCGTGGTAAATCAGTGTTTTTTATGGGGGATAATCTCCTAGAAATCTCACTAGCTAGGTTTCTAACACGTTGTGGTATAATTGTTTTTGAAGTGGGTATTCCGTATTTGGATAAACGTTTTCAAGGAGCTGAACTTGCTTTGTTGGAATCAACATGCAATAAAATGGGAGTCCCAACTCCTCGAATTGTAGAAAAACCTGATAATTATAATCAAATTCAACGTATTCGAGAATTGCAGCCGGATCTAGTAATTACAGGAATGGCCCATGCAAACCCATTGGAAGCACGAGGAATTAGTACAAAATGGTCAGTCGAGTTTACTTTTGCTCAAATTCATGGGTTTACAAATTCAAGGGATATTTTGGAGTTGGTTAGTCGTCCATTGCGTCGTAATAATGCATTGGAAAACCCACAAATGGAAAATATGATGTCAGGCGTTAATTGGGCAAATCGTCGTGAATGGCAATAAAATTTCTTGACTTCTAAGCCTGTTTGCGTTTCCATTAGATGTTTAGTTAAACTTTATTTAACTATGGGCCTATCGTCTAATGGATTAAGACAGGAGCCTTCTAAGCCCCCAATGTAGGTTCAATTCCTACTAGGCCCGTTTTAATTCTTAATCATATTTTATGAAACTAGCTTATTGGATGTATGCTGGTCCAGCGCATATTGGAACACTCCGTGTAGCCTCCTCTTTTAAAAATGTACATGCTATCATGCATGCGCCTCTAGGAGACGATTATTTTAATGTTATGCGATCAATGCTTGAACGTGAACGTGATTTTACACCAGTAACAGCAAGTATTGTAGATCGACATGTTCTAGCACGAGGTTCGCAAGATAAAGTGGTGGATAATCTTACACGTAAAGCAAAAGAAGAAGCATCTGATTTGATTCTTTTGACACCTACGTGTACTTCTAGTATTTTGCAAGAAGACCTTGCACTTTTTGTGGAACGTGCAAGTCAGACAATTAATTCAGATGTGTTGCTGGCAGATGTTAATCATTATCGAGTTAATGAATTTCAAGCTGCTGATCGAACGTTTGAACAAATTATTAGATTTTTTATTGAAAAAAATGAAAAATCAGTAAACCCTAAAGAGTATAAGCGCACAATTAACCCATCAGTTAATATTCTTGGTATTTTTACTTTGGGTTTCCACCATCACCATGATTGTCGTGAACTTAAACGACTACTTAATGGACTTGGTATTGAAGTTAATTTGGTATTTCCTGAAAGCGGTTTGGTTAATGATATCCCTAAACTTAAACAAGCTTGGTTTAATCTTGTTCCATACCGTGAGGTTGGTCTAATGGCAGCAATGTATTTGAAAGAAAAATATAACATGCCTTATGTATCGGTTACGCCTATAGGAACGATTAATATTGGTGAATTTATTTCCCAAGTTGAAAATATTTTGAATTCTTTGGATGAAACGCAATCTTGGAATTTCAATCAATATGTAAAACACCAAATGCAAGTGGTTTCTCAAGCTGGTTGGTTTGCTCGTTCGATTGATTGTCAAAATCTGACTGGTAAACCTGCAGTAGTTTTTGGGGATGCAACACATGCTGCAGCGATGACTAAGTTGCTAGTTCGTGAAATAGGTGTCCGTGTAGTTTGTGCAGGTACATATTGTACACATGATGCTGATTGGTTTGGCGAACAAGTTCAAGGATTGACCAATGAAGTCTTGATTACAGATGATTACACTCAAGTTGGGAATATGATTGCTCGTTTGGAACCAACTGCAATCTTTGGTACACAAATGGAACGTCATATTGGTAAACGTTTGGGAATTCCGTGTGGAGTAATTTCAGCACCTGTACATATTCAAAATTTTCCATTGGGTTATCGTCCATTTTTGGGTTATGAAGGAGCTAATCAAATTGCTGATTTGGTTTACAATTCATTTACTCTTGGTATGGAAGATCACCTACTTGAAATTTTTGGAGGTCATGATACTAAAGAAGTTATTACTAAATCACTCTCTAATGATACTGGATTGTCTTGGACTAATGATGGGCTTGCCGAACTTCAAAAGGTACCTGGTTTTGTTCGTAATAAAGTTAAACGAAATACTGAGCAGTTTGCTCGTGAACAAAATATTATGACGATTAGCGCAGAAACATTGTATGCTGCAAAAGAAGCTATTAGTTAAAATATTTTTGTATACAGCTTATTTAAGTTTAAGCTGTATACAAGAAATTGACTCAGTCTTGTTGATTTTGATAACATATATTAGAGCTAATATGTTTTTTGGGGCGTGGCCAAGTGGTAAGGCATCTGGTTTTGGTCCAGACATTCGGAGGTTCGAGTCCTTCCGCCCCAGTAATTTTAAACTATAAAAAACTTAATTTAGATTTATTCTTTTAGTTTGCCAAGAACCAGATTTGAACTGGTGACACGAGGATTTTCAATCCACTGCTCTACCAACTGAGCTATCCCGGCACAATATTATTATAACATATTTATTAGATTAAAGTAAACAAATAAAAAGAAATTGCCGCCGACCAGACTTGAACTGGTACGAGTTGCCTCAACGCATTTTGAATGCGTCGTGTCTACCATTCCACCACGGCGGCATACTCTCCTATTTTATAAGGAGAGTAATTTTATTGTTATTGGTTCTTAACCAGCAGATTGACGATTAGATTCGGCCATACGATGAGTTTCTTGTCGTTTACGTACGGCTCCACCTTGTCCGCGCGAAGCGTCTACCAACTCATTAGCTAGTTTATTGGCCATGCCGAGATTATTACGTGCTCGTGCTGATGCCACAAGCCATCGAATTGCAAGAGCTCGACCTGTTTCTGGTTTAATATCACGTGGAACTTGTTGCGCAGAACCTCGGATACGTCGTGCTTTAACAACAGTTGATGGTGTTGTTTGATTAATAGCTTCTTCCAAAATTTCTAGTGCATCTTGGTCAGTTTGCATTTGTGCCAGTTCTAGGGATTTATAAACAAGACGGTATGCCAATTGTTTTTTTCCCGTTTTTAGTACATGATTGACTAGGCTTTGAACATTTTTATTTTGGTATTTTGGATCTAGAGCTTGTACTCGTTTCCCGCTAATACGTTTACGTGCCATATTAATTTAAAATTATTGTTAATATTTAATGTAAAGATGTCTATTTAAGGAATTCAACAGTTAACTTAAAACTATAAGTATCCTTCAATTAACGCATCTCTAATGTTATTGTAGACAGACTTTCTCCCTAGATTCAAGCTAAAAAAGGAAAAATTGAAATATTTAGAATTCTTATAACCAATACGCGCTACAATGAAATTTGCATAAATAAACTATTTATGCTCAGATTGATATTAACCCTCTCATTCTTGGATCATTTTGAGCATTGGCTCGATTTGAATGGCACCACAAACTGCAACTAAGACTGGTACTGGTTTCCAGGCCGGTGTAAAGGACTACCGTCTAACTTACTATACTCCAGATTACGAGACATCTTCTACTGATATTCTAGCAGCATTCCGTATGACTCCTCAGCCAGGTGTACCACCAGAAGAGTGTGGCGCTGCTGTAGCTGCAGAGTCTTCTACTGGTACTTGGACTACTGTATGGACTGATGGTCTAACTCAGCTAGATAAGTACAAGGGTCGTTGTTATGACCTAGAGCCAGTACAAGGTGAAGATAACCAGTACATCGCATATGTAGCTTACCCAATCGATCTATTCGAGGAAGGTTCAGTAACTAACCTACTAACTTCAATTGTAGGTAACGTATTTGGTTTCAAGGCTCTACGTGCTCTACGTCTAGAGGATCTACGTATTCCTCCAGCTTACACTAAGACTTTCTGGGGTCCGCCTCACGGTATTCAGTCTGAGCGTGACCGTCTAAACAAGTATGGTCGTGGTTTCCTAGGTTGTACTATTAAGCCTAAGCTAGGTCTATCTGCTAAGAACTACGGTCGTGCAGTATACGAGTGTCTACGTGGTGGTCTAGACTTTACTAAGGATGATGAGAACGTAAACTCTCAGCCTTTCATGCGTTGGCGTGATCGTTACCTATTCGTAGCTGAGGCTACTCACAAAGCTCAAGCAGAAACAGGTGAGATCAAGGGTCACTACCTAAACGCTACTGCTGGTAACTGTGAAGAAATGCTAAAGCGTGCAGCTGCTGCTCGTGAGTTTGGTGTACCAATTATTATGCATGACTACCTAACTGGCGGTTTCACTGCAAACACTTCTCTTGCACACTACTGTCGTGATAACGGTCTTCTTCTACACATTCACCGTGCAATGCACGCTGTAATTGACCGTCAGCGTAACCACGGTATGCACTTCCGTGTACTTGCTAAGACTCTTCGTATGTCAGGTGGTGACCACCTACACTCAGGTACTGTAGTAGGTAAGCTTGAGGGTGAGCGTGAAGTAACTCTAGGTTTCGTAGATCTAATGCGTGATGATTACATCGAGAAGGATCGTAGCCGTGGTATTTACTTTACTCAGGACTGGTGTTCAATGGCTGGTACTATCCCTGTAGCTTCAGGTGGTATTCACGTATGGCACATGCCTGCTCTTGTAGAGATTTTTGGTGATGACGCTTGTCTACAGTTCGGTGGTGGTACACTAGGTCACCCATGGGGTAACGCTCCAGGTGCGGTAGCTAACCGTGTAGCACTAGAGGCTTGTACTCAAGCACGTAACGAAGGTCGTGACCTTGCTCGTGAGGGTGGTGACGTAATTCGTGAAGCTGCTAAGTGGAGCCCTGAGCTAGCTGCAGCTTGTGAAGTTTGGAAGGAGATTAAGTTCGAATTCGAAACTATTGATAAGCTATAATTTTTATAATTAGTTAGCTAAACTGTTTTAAGTGTATACATATGTATACACTTAAAACATCTTAAATTTAAAGAACCTCGAGGGATTTGCACCCTCAATATGGCTATTTTATTTGGTTCTAAAGTGAATTATTAACTATCAGCGGCTAGACGTCCGGTTGTTTTTAGCCAATTGCGCGCTTCAATATAATTTGTTGGATCTAGTCGCAAAGCTTCCAACCAATAATCAGCAGCCCGGTCAAAAAGAGCACGTGCTACTTCTGACTGACCCAAAGTACGAGCTTGTTCTCCACGATAATGATAAATAACAGCAATATTATTCAATGCTTGTGGAAGAAAAGGATTTCGTTCCAGAGCTTGATAATAATACTCCAAAGCTCGACTATGGTCACCATTACTAGTATGAATCAAACCGATGTTATACAAAATATACCCACGGTCATAGGCGTCCGATTCCAGTCGAAGGGCTTGATAGTAACTTTGTAGAGCTTCAGCATATTCTCCTTCAGCCTGAGCAGACAGGCCATCACGATAATAAGCAAAAGCTTCTTTTTCTTGGCGTGTTGTTGGAATTGCTTGAAGCAGAATATCAGCAATAACCCCAAAAGTTTTATCAATAAAATTGTCATTACGTTGTGATCGTGGCATATTTGTGTTTTTTTTCTATAGAAGATGAGTTAAATGCGGTTTTATTCAATAAATCCTATATGTATTATAGCCCGATTTAAAATACAAATTAAGAAATGTTGCAATTTAGAAACAAAAATGACTATAATAAGTATATGTAGGTAGTTCGTCACAAAATGTATAAATAAAAGGATACGATTTTGGTTTTTTTTACATATAAATTAAATTTGATCATCAATCCTTTTTATTAATTTAAATCACGTTAAAAATTAATGCTAACGCTAAAAATTCTTGTATATACAGTTGTAGTTTTCTTTGTATCACTATTTATTTTTGGGTTCTTGTCAAATGATCCAGGTCGTAACCCAGGTAAAGATATGGGAAATTAAATTATTGAATTAGTACCCTGCGGTGTTTTTTATATGGCAGGGGCTAGATTCGAACTAACGACCTTAAGGTTATGAGCCTTACGAGCTACCAAACTGCTCTACCCTACCGTATATTAGGATAATGTAAATACTGAAATTTGTCAATAGGCTTATGGTATAATAAATATTGAACTTTTACATACGGGATGTGGCGCAGCTTGGTAGCGCATCTGTTTTGGGTACAGGGGGCCGCAGGTTCGAATCCTGTCATCCCGATGTAACGCTCTTAGTTCAGTTGGTAGAACGCAGGTTTCCAAAACCTGATGTCGTGGGTTCAAGTCCTACAGAGCGTGTATTCTCGCTTTTATTTGTTAAAACTGTATAGTAAATGTTTGTAGAATTAGACACCATGTTATAAAAAATTGCTTTCGTACGTTTTATGTCATTTGATCTATATCATGCAAAATCACTGGGGTTGTGGTTGACACGTTTTAATTCCGTTGTTAACGAGCCAGTTGATAATTTTCAAATTGCTAATCAAATTATTTCTCAAAAGCCAACAAAAAAAACTAATACCATAAAAAAAGAGAGTATTTTTAGTTATTTTGTTAACTCTTCTGATATAAATCTAATTAATGGTCGAGTGAATATTATTAATGCAACTGAAACTAAAAAACCTTATAAAAGACAACTACGAGCGTTGTCTGATTCAGTTGAAAAACATCAAAACTACATAGTTCTATTTTCTCAAACACACAAGCTTGCAAAATTTAGGTCGCCGAAACATGATTCCAGTTTTGAAAATTTGCTATTGAATGAGATTCCAAGTTGGAAATTTCATAAGGTTAATGTCAAAACCCAATCAGTCAATAAAATTTTTCAGTCTGGAACCTCATCTTATAATCCAAAATTTTATTATTCTAAAGCAAAAAAACCTAGTTGGATTTTGAACTCTAGTCAACTTCCGAAACCTGGTTTGATTCCACGAACACAGAATACTTTTGATTGGTACACAGAGCGTTTTAATCCAGTTCATGTTACCTCTCGTGGTAAATTGATTAATAATTCAAAATATAATTTGTCAAATGATCGTGGATTGGCCCGATCGAATTGGCTATCTAGTCAATCTATTTATTCGTATGGTTGTTGGTTGGGTCTAAGCTCGTTTTGGTCATTGCAGGATGAAGTAGTTAATGATGCAGTTTTGGAGTTGATTGGTTGTTCTGAACAAGAAATTTTGCAATTTAAAACACTTTCAATTGAAGCAAAAAATTTTGGAAAATTGAAATTGATTTTGCAAGACCGAGTTGAACGTCTAGAATTGCCTCAGACAGATACTGTATTTCATGACTTGGCTTTTACGATTGCTGTTTTTAAATTTGAGGAAAAAGGTGGTAAATGGACAAATACTTTTCAAAATCAAAATCTATCAACATTGAAATTGCCAAAAGAGAAACTTCTAATGCGGTCATCAAAAGAACTTACTCCTGCCGCGATGTCAAATAGTGTTTTTGTAAAAAAACAGCTTGATCTTTTTGTAAATTATCCAAAAACTCTGATCCAACAAGCAAATAAACGTGGGGTTCTTTTGAGGTATTTGCAAAAATTGGATTTTCAAAAAAAACAAACGCTAACTCGTTCTCTTTATGGCTTGCCTTATGCATTGATTCAACGTCTAGAACTTTTGAGTGCAAACTTCGATTTTAATCCATACCGTTTTGATGTTCCTAAATCTTCTATTTTGAACAGGCGTGCGCAAGTTCAAAACTCTCTTTATGGTATTCATTCAATTAATAACTTGTCAAATAAACCAAAATGGCCAAGTTATTTCGGTAATCAAAAGATTTCGTATCTTCCAGGAAAGATTACTAATCCATATCAATTGGCACATCAATTTTCCTACGTTAGCCCACCAAGAATGGCAATGTCGTCTCCAACTTTTGAACCAAGTCATAGTAGAGGTCTTGTACATAGTCAATTTACTGGACTAAATGTTAAAGGGCTTTTTAATAAAAAAGGCCAACAAGTAAACCTAACAGGTAATCACTGTTTTTATATTAATTTTAATCAACTTCCTGCTCTTGCTATTTGGTGCCATGCAGTATGGGTTTTTGGGTTGCTTACAGTATCAGTTACTTTTAGTCCGTTTTTGCAACGTAGAAAAAATAGCCGCATTAGTATTCTCGGGGGAAAAAATTATTCTGACTCTAACCAAGATTGGTTTGAATCACTAAATCTACCAGCTGGTTATAAAAATCGTTTGCTTGTTAATAAAATTCAACGTATTGCTTCGACTTTGAAAAAATTTATTGGTGGGTCATATTCACTAATTCCAATTTCATTGTTTCATCCAAATGAAATAGAACCGCACCTTCGTTTTGATTATTTGGAAAAGTGTTTGACTGCGAATAATCGTGATGTTGTTCTAAAATTGATTACTAGTCTACGTGTTTTGTATCGAAGTAAAAACCCTTTTGGTCCAAAAATGTTGACACCAAAAGGTCTTTTGATTGTTACACCGAACAATGACTTGGGACTAACTTTTGCTAAAGTAGTAGCAGCTGAAGCTAAAATAGCATTGATTCAAATTAACCCACGTTTTCAAGATGCATCTCCTGTAGCTCAATTGGAACTTCTTGCTTGGTATGGTAAAGTATATTCGCGCACTAACGCTCCATGTGTAGTTTTTGTGCAAAATGTGGATGTCTATGGGTTGCGTAGCATGCCATCAATTTCACTAACACGTTTTAAGTGTTTTAATTATAATAATTATAATGAAATTACAAAGTTTGATATAAAATCAGTTAAGCAAAGACAAATTAACTTGGTTAAACCTTATAAACCTTGGGCTCAACAATCGCGTAAACTTGTAAGCCAATTGTATAATCGACCAACGGATAATAAAGCAATAGAGGCTGATTCAAGTGTAAACGTTACATATTCGCCAAGCTATGGGATTGCATGGGATAACACTCTCTCACAAGTAACACAACTTCAAACAACTTTGGGGACTGGTTCAGGTTGGATTAACCCCAATCTTATTCGTAAAGATGATTTTATTAATCGAATGCTAGCAGTACTAGACGGGGTTTCACGTAGCGCCTCAATTCATGTGTTCGCAACAGCATCTTCGTTCTCAAATATTGATCCAGCATTGACTCGTTACGGGCGTCTTTCTGAAGTCGTTTTTATTAAACCTCGCCAACAGGTTCAATCAATGCGTTGGAAACCTCTAAATAGTCTATTTTCTCCACTAACATCACCAGTTCAACATTACCGTTCTCAAATAAGAGAAATAAAAAATAGATTTTATCAGTATCCAGTTAATAATCGTATTATGGGTCAATGGTTTGTCAAACATTTTAATATGTATATTATTAGTTTGTATACAAGTATGGTGTGTTGTCTAGTCGCAGAATCAACGGTTCCACTAATTCTTTATAAAGATTCAAAAAATTATCTAAAACAACGATTTGGTCTTCAATTTGTTGCATCAGCTTTTCAGAATAATTATCAATCGAAACAGAATCTAAGTTTTAGTGTAGGTAACACTGCACATGGGTATGATTCTGGGCCCAATACTCCATTGGTAGTTGCTTTGGAACGTATAATTTCATTCCAAAAAATTACTCGTATTGAGTTGATCTATAAACTAGGATCGCATTGGGTTATTCCAGCTTGGTGGCATATGCAAACACAAGAGTCAGCTGAATGTCTCCCACATTATTGGGTTCCGTGTCTTACTGAACCAAGTTTGAAAATGAGTTTGGGGCAAGATTCACTTCCAGCTCATATGGGGATGCCACGTGGTTTTTGCCAGAAGGTGCAAAAATAGAGGCAACTTATTGGACTATTTGCTATATAATAACATATAAGTGATTAAATGTATTGAAATTAAGACATAAACAAACAATTTACAAGGAAATAATGGTTCAAGAAAATAATCAACAATCAAAAGTACATGATTCACGAGTCCTTGTAATGACATCTGGTAAAGGTGGAGTTGGCAAAACAACTGCTGTAGCAAATATTGGTATGTCAATTGCTCGGTTGGGATACCGGGTTGCGTTGATTGATGCTGATATTGGTTTGCGTAATCTTGATCTATTGCTTGGGTTGGAAAATCGTGTACTCTATACTGCAATGGAAGTTCTGGATGGGAAATGTCGATTGGACCAAGCCCTTATTCGGGATAAACGTTGGAAAAATTTGGCACTATTGCCTATTTCAAAAAACCGTCAGCGATATAATGTTAATCGTAAAGGTATGGAAAATTTGGTGGAATCTATTCAAAATTTGGGCTACCATTATATTTTGATTGACTGTCCTGCTGGTATTGATGTAGGTTTTATAAATGCCATTACACCCGCGCAAGAAGCTATTATCGTTACCACACCTGAAATTACTGCGATTCGGGATGCTGATCGTGTAACTGGCTTGTTGGAAGCAAATGGGATTTTTAATGTTAAACTTCTAATTAATCGTGTCCGTCCTGATATGATTAAACGAAATGATATGATGTCTGTGAAAGATGTTCAAGAAATGTTGAGTATCCCGCTGCTTGGTGCTGTTCCCGAAGATACAAGCGTTATTGTTTCTACCAATCGAGGTGAACCACTAGTGCTTCGTCAGAAACTAACTCTTTCCGGTATTGCATTTGAAAATGCTGCGCGCCGTTTGATTGGCAAACAAGATTATATGATTGACCTTGATACTCCGTATAAAGGTCCATTGGAAAAACTACAAAACCTATTGTTTGGTCAAGAAACTACGTAAATAACGTATATGTCTAGGAGCATAGATTTTCGTTTAATAAGGAAATTTCAGAGTGAGCTTGCAAACACTTTAATTTGTTTAAACCAAATGGGACTGCCTTGGTATCGTGTTCACACAGTCGTTCTAAATGATCCAGGTCGACTAATTGCTGTGCACCTAATGCACACAGCACTTGTTTCAGGTTGGGCTGGTTCAATGGCTCTATATGAGCTTGCAGTTTTTGACCCTTCTGATCCAATTCTAAACCCTATGTGGCGTCAAGGAATGTTTGTACTACCGTTTATGACACGTCTTGGTGTTACAGAATCATGGGGTGGTTGGAGTGTTACTGGCGCTTCAACAGGAGAACCAGGACTTTGGAGCTATGAAGGTGTAGCTGCATCGCATATTGTGTTGTCAGGTCTATTGTTTATGGCTGCTATTTGGCACTGGGTTTTTTGGGATCTTGAACTATTCCGTGACCCTCGTACAGGCGAACCAGCTCTAGATCTACCAAAGATTTTTGGTATTCACCTGTTTCTTTCTGGTCTACTATGTTTTGGTTTCGGTGCTTTCCATGTAACAGGTCTATTTGGACCTGGAGTTTGGGTTTCTGATCCATATGGTATTACTGGTTCAGTACAACCTGTTGCTCCAGTTTGGGATGCACGAGGGTTTGATCCATATAATCCAGGTGGTATTTCAGCTCATCACATTGCTGCTGGTATTCTTGGTATTATTGCTGGTCTATTTCACCTAACAGTACGTCCACCACAGCGTCTATACCGTGGTCTTCGTATGGGTAACGTAGAAACTGTACTATCAAGTAGTATTGCTGCAGTATTTTGGGCAGCTTTTGTTGTTGCTGGTACTATGTGGTATGGTTCGGCTGCAACTCCAATTGAGCTATATGGTCCAACGCGTTATCAATGGGATCAGGGCTTCTTCCAGCAGGAAATTGAAAAGCGTGTTCAAACTAGTTTGACAGAAGGTAAGTCTTTGTCAGAAGCATGGTCACAAATTCCAGAAAAACTGGCATTCTATGACTATATTGGTAATAACCCTGCAAAGGGTGGTCTATTCCGTGCTGGTGCAATGAATAGTGGTGATGGTATTGCTGTGGGTTGGCTTGGTCACCCAGTTTTCGAAGATCGTCAAGGTCGTGAACTTTTTGTTCGACGTATGCCTTCTTTCTTTGAAACATTCCCAGTGCTTCTAATTGACGAAGATGGAATTGTCCGTGCAGATATTCCATTCCGTCGTGCTGAATCAAAGTACAGTGTGGAACAAGTTGGCGTTAAAGTATCATTTTTTGGTGGTGAGCTAGATGGTCAGAGTTTTGATGATCCTGCAACAGTTAAAAAATATGCACGTCGTGCACAACTTGGTGAAATTTTTGAATTTGATCGTGCAACTCTACAGTCTGATGGTGTATTCCGAAGCAGTCCACGTGGTTGGTTTACTTTTGGTCACCTATGCTTTGCTCTTCTATTCTTCTTTGGTCATATTTGGCATGGTTCTCGTACGATTTTCCGTGATGTATTTGCAGGTATTGATCCAGATCTAGAAGAACAGGTAGAGTTTGGAGCTTTCCAAAAGGTTGGTGATGAAACAACTCGTCGTCAAAGTGTTTAATACACTTTAGTTAAAATATAATTTTGAATATTTCATTAAGGATAATTTATTGTTATTTAATCTATATTAAATAGAGGAGCACAAATGGAAGCACTAGTTTATACGTTTCTGTTGGTAGGTACGCTTGGTATTATTTTCTTTTCAATTTTCTTCCGCGAACCTCCACGTATTGTAAAATAAGCTATTTATTTAATTTTTTGTATCTCTAGAAAAGTTAAGAGATAAGATAGAAGGTCAACATTTTAAAACGATAAAAAAGGTACGCTTATGGCTACTCCAGCAACTAAGGACCCTACAAGTAAAGTAACGACTCTTGGGACAATCCTTAAGCCTCTAAACTCAGAGTATGGTAAAGTAGCTCCTGGTTGGGGCACTACACCATTGATGGGCATTTTCATGGCATTGTTCGCTGTATTTCTTGTTATTATTCTTGAGATTTACAACTCTAGTGTTCTACTAGATGATGTAGGTATGAATTGGGCAAGTCTTTCACAGTAAATTTAAATTTATTATATGTAAAGGTTTGTTTCTTGGCTTGAAAAGGTGTTTACTTCAAAAAGAAATAAATAGTATGGAAGTAGTTGCTCAATTGATTGCACTTTCACTTATTGTAGTAGCTGGACCTGCTGTTATTGTTCTGATTTCAGCACGTAACGGTAACCTATAATAAAAAAGGTTTAGTGTATTAATTACTTTTGTAGCTGGAAAGTTCTAACTTTTCAGTTACAAAAGTAATTTGGTCTTGTTCTTTTTTATTACATTCAATATAATAGTATTGAATATCCCTAGTAGCTCAGTGGTAGAGCAATCGGCTGTTAACCGATTTGTCGTAGGTTCAAGTCCTACCTGGGGAGCGCTTAATTGGGAAAAATTTATTCGATTAGTAGATCAACCTATGAGTAAGGTTTATGATTGGTTTGAAGAACGTCTAGAAATTCAAGCGATTGCTGATGACATTACTAGTAAATACGTTCCACCACATGTAAATATTTTTTATTGTCTAGGTGGCATTACTTTTACTTGTTTTCTTGTACAGGTAACAACGGGTTTTGCAATGACATTTTACTACCGTCCAACGGTAGCTGAAGCTTTTAATTCAGTGCAATACATTATGACTGATGTTAATTTTGGTTGGTTGATCCGTTCAATTCACCGTTGGTCAGCAAGTATGATGGTTCTAATGATGATTCTTCATGTATGCCGTGTATATCTAACAGGTGGATTTAAAAAGCCACGTGAACTAACATGGGTAACAGGTGTTATCATGGCTGTATGTACAGTATCATTTGGAGTAACTGGTTATTCACTGCCTTGGGACCAGGTAGGTTACTGGGCTGTAAAAATTGTAACAGGTGTACCAGATGCAATTCCAGTTATTGGCGGTCCACTTGTAGAACTTTTGCGTGGTGGTGTCAGTGTTGGACAATCGACTCTAACACGTTTTTATAGTCTACACACATTTGTTCTACCATTGGCAACAGCTGTTTTTATGCTAATGCATTTCCTAATGATTCGTAAGCAAGGTATTTCAGGACCACTTTAATAAATCATTATTTGATGTGTGTGTTTTTTTTTTTCATTATTAACAAATTAAGAGGACTTTTTATTATGGGTGTTACTAAACGACCTGATCTAAGCGATCCAGTTCTTCGTGCAAAACTAGCGAAAGGTATGGGTCACAATTATTATGGTGAGCCTGCTTGGCCGAATGATCTTCTGTATATGTTTCCTGTTGTAATTTTGGGAACATTTGCTAGTGTGATTGGTTTGGCTGTGCTTGATCCAGCCGCTATTGGTGAACCAGCAAACCCGTTTGCTACACCACTAGAAATTCTACCAGAATGGTATTTTTACCCAGTTTTTAACCTTCTACGTACAGTACCAAACAAACTACTTGGTGTTGCACTAATGGCTGCAGTACCGGCAGGTCTATTGACAGTACCTTTTGTAGAAAATGTAAACCGTTTCCAAAACCCTTTCCGACGACCAGTCGCGACATTGGTTTTCCTAACAGGTACAATTTTTGCTATTTGGCAGGGTATTGGTGCTACAATGCCGATTGATAAGGCTCTAACTCTTGGTCTATTTTAATTAAGCTCTTATGGATATTTCTGCTTTGTTTTCAACAGCTTTTATTGCATGTCTTGTTCTAAGCCTTACTGGTTACTCCATTTATGTAGGTTTTGGGCCACCTTCAGAAGATCTACGTGACCCTTTTGAAGAACATGAAGATTAAAAGTTAAATTGGTTTAAAAAGTTAGTTTTGGTATTTAAAAAATTAAATACTAAAACTAACTTTTTAACTATTGACTTAAATAAGTTTATTGCTCTATAATATTGTTGTAATCCTAAAGCTCTCCTGGTGGAATTGGTAGACACGCTGGTTTTAGGAACCAGTGCCTTTGGCATGAGGGTTCAAGTCCCTCGGAGAGCAATTTTCTTATTAGTAGAAAACTATAATAATAGTTTTCTACTAATCACACTTAACACTTTAAAATTACCAGCTTGCTTTATGTACTCCTGGAAGAAGACCTTCGTGAGCAAGGCTTCGAACTAGGTGGCGAGATAGACCGAATTGTCGATACACTGCTTTAGGTCGTCCTGTAACAGAACAGCGTGTATGTAGACGAACACGTGCACTATCACGTGGAAATTCCTGCAAAAGAGTTTGTAGTTGAACACGCATTTTATACGAACTACATCGCTTAATTTGTTGTTTTAGCCAAAAACGTGCTTCTGCATATTCATTAACTGACGCTTGACGGTGTTTTTCTTTAACGATTAGACTTTTTCGTGCCATAAAAAATAATATTTTGTTTGTTGAGTTTGAAAAACAAACTTAATAATTAATTTATCAAACCAAAATTCTTTTGTCAATAAAATTTGATGATTATTAACTTCCCAAACGAAAAGCATCAAGGATAACAGCAAGAAGAACTCCTCGCCGAATTTGTTGAATAATTTGCAACTTGGTTTGACTTTTATCCTTGGTAAATTTAGTCACGTGTGGGTATTGAAATGGGATTAGTTCCAAGAAAATGACTGTTAGCCAAATAATCCATCCTGATGGTTGAAAAATAGCAATGACTGAATTCCCAATTACTAGTCCAATAACTAGATAATAAAGGGGTAGTAGGAAGCGAATCCAATTAATTGGTTCATTACCTTTAAAATAAAAAACCATTTGAATTTTTATGGTTCAAAACGTTGTAGTACACGATCAATAAGACCATAACTTTGCGCTTGACGAGCACTCATAAAGAAGTCACGATCAATATCTTGAGCAATACGTTTAACTCGATTACCTGTTCGAAAAGCGTAAAGATTTGTAATTTGACGACGAATACGAAGTACTTCCAACGACTCACTAAGAACTTCGTTAGCTTGACCACGAGCGGCACCTTCTGGTTGGTGGATCATAATACGCGAAAATGGTGTAGCTAGTCGATAATATGGTGTACCACTTGCCAAAACTAGAGAAGCAACTGAAGCGGCCAAACCAACACAAACTGTTGAAGTGCAAACATCTAGAAATGAAATCGTATCAGCTAGAGCTAGGCCAGCCGTAACAGAACCACCTGGCGAATTAATTACAATTTGTGCTCCAGGTGTTGTGACAGTCATTTTTGCTGCCGGATTATACAGTTTACGTGAAAACTCAAAATATTCAGATTGTGTTTTTGGATCCCAATCTGTTGCATTTGCTTTTATTGTTTTCATAAATTCATCAAATTCAGATGAAATATTAGTAATATCTTTTTGGTACTTTTGGCTATTCGATTCGTCTTCACGTTGATCTTTTACACTTTGAAGTTCAGTAGGGTCAACTTCTACTTTTATCGGATTAGTATCCATGTTTTTATTTAGTTCATCCAAAAACAAAAGTGAACCAATCAGTTGATTACTAAGCTCATCGTCTAGTTCATTACACAGGAAAAGCATTCCATCACGGAGTAGACGGTTATATAGGTCAATCCATTCAGCGTTTCGTTCGTCACTTGGGGCGTAAGCTACTTTTGGTACTCCTAGGGGCATACTTATAGACTCCTCGACTTTGTTATTATTTTTTTTTTATTAAAACTTAACCAACAAAAATGTAATTAAGATAAGAATCAAATGTAGTGTGTTCAAAATGGATTCGAACAGATAACCTAAAATATTATACTATTAACAAGTCTAATAAATTATTAATCTACACTGATCTTTAGTAGAATTATATTATAATCTTTTATAAGATTATTTTAACATTTAGGTACTTATTAAATGTTGACAAATTAAACTTATGTGATTACACTAGATAGTTGTTGAGCCTTGGAGAGGTGTCAGAGTGGTTGTAATGTACCGGTTTTGAAAACCGGCGTGGCCCCAAGCCACCGAGGGTTCGAATCCCTCTCTCTCCGCGGCTTAATTAGAATTAAACATAAATTGTTTAACTTATTTTTATCTAATTCTTAATTTTTTTATTATGGCAGTACCAAAGAAACGAGCTTCTAAATCACGTAAACGCGCACGCCGCGCAGTGTGGAAATCACAGTGTCGTCAACAAGCTTCACAAGCTTTTAGCCTAGCAAAAGCTATGCTGAGTCAAAATCCTCCAAATTTTGTTATTCCAGATTCCTCTGAATAAAAAAGGTGTTTCACTTAAAATTTTTTAAGTGAAAAAAAAACTCAGGTGTTAAGAATTTTTTGTATCAAGATGGATTGGTTTAATACTATTTTTGAAAACACACCTGCATTGAACGCTTTTTTTTGGTTTATTCAAATAACGCTAAGTCAGGTGGTAAGTTCTACAGTGAACTTTTTGCAGTATATCTTGTGTTTTGAATGGGTAACTAATATTGCAGCCTTTCCTGTGGTTGCGCCTTCATTGGTCAGTCAATTGTTGCATTTGCCAGTTTTGGAAGCGACTCAATTTGATTTTTCTTTGAATGCATCCGAAGATTCCTTTACAAATGCATTTTTTCAAGGACTATTTACAGCAGCAATTTTGAGCCTTCCTAGCTCTCCTGCTCGCCTACTAGCTATTCGTAATTGGGTTGTCCAAGGTGTTTGGTTTGGTAGTGCAACTTTGTTTGGTCTTCTTCTTGTTGAAATTCTTTTCATTAGTAGTTGTATTTTTGGGATTAGTCCTTTTCTTGAATTTATTCGTTTGATTTATCCATTTTGGTTTGTACTTGGTATTATTTGTATAATTAGCCAATTTAGTCAATTGGTTTATGCAAATGGAAACCCAGTTCAACGTGTAGGTATTAATACGGATATTGAAAAAAGAATTTTGATCCAAGCTGTATTTCAAGGCGCATTTTTGTCATCGTTTGAACAAACTAATTTCCTACCATATTTGGGCAATTTTGTAATTGGTCCAAATAGTTTTGTGGGTGAAGGTTTTTTGGGTGTGATTAATAATACATGGTATTTGGTCGGCCTTATTTTGGGACTGATCGGGTTTGGATTGGCTATTAATCTACTCGTTAGCGCGATTATGTCTATGCGGCTAACAACTCCAGGAACATATCGTTTTGTGTTTTTTAACGGTCGCTTGGCTTACTTGCGGGGTGTTAAATTTTCACGCATTTTTGCTATTGGTCTGCTAACCTCGGTTTTTTTGAGTTTGCCGTATTATTCGTCTGTTTATCTTGCTAGTCAACCAGTAAGTTTGAATCCGCGTGAAGCTGCATTCCTTTCGAATGAGATTGGCTGGCTAACCCGTGCAACGCAACTAAATCCTGTTGCATTGTTCAATACTGACATAGTTCCTGTAGGGCTTTGGAATCGTTCACTTCCTGTAGACCGTTCGTACCGTAAAATGATTACACGTAACGTTCATAATTGGCGAACTTATGGTAATTATATTGACCCTAATGTAGGTCCGGGTACAGTACATTTTCCTTCATTTTCAAATTTTGGTGCTGAAATACTGCTAGATCGGACCGCTTATCGTAGCTATTTGATGAATCATATTCAAGAGGTAAATCTACGTAATTTGAGTGATAAATCAAACGGACGCCGTATTGCAAGTTATCTATCGCCATGGTTTGCTAATTGGGATACTAAATTTGTTTCTATTTTGCGGACAAAAATTGGGTCAATTCCAATTAGTTTTCGTGATGAAAATACCCAATATAACCTTGAGCGTAAACTTCCGTTTCAGTCTATTTTTATTGGTCGTGATTCAGATGTATATGGTGCTCCAAAAGTTGGTAGTCGTAGCAAAGGGGTCGATGTTGTCACACGAATGGGTCCATCCAGTTTTTTTAATAAAACAAAGATTGCACAAACACGTAGCCATATTCAAACCCCTGTTACACGTTCTGGAAAAGCGATTCTTGGTTGGAATCGTAGTAATTTTCAAAATAGAAAATTTGTTGTTGACAAAAAATCGACAACTCTCTTCATAAACCCGTGGGATCGTAATTGGATTCAACTTGATTCTATTATTTGGTTTCCACTTCGTCTAATTTATGGTTTGTGTTATCAAGTAGGATCAGCGTTGATGCGTGTTCGAATTTTTGGTGTTTTGACTAAATTCTCTCCTAAACCTCAACAATCTGAACCAATTCCCGGAAATAAATTGTATTTTGAAGGGATGCTTCCGCCAATTCAACAAACACGCGGTGTTCGACGTTGGTTGGTTGGACGTGAAGCTCGAGTTAGGCGTGCTTGGCAATTTTTGAAAATAAATACTGTACAACCTCGAATGTATGCATTGTATGCCAGCCAATTTGAAAAACTTGGGCTGTTGCGCCGTTTGTTTCTTTATAAAGCACCAATTGAAATTACTAAAGATAGAGTTAAAAAAGGAATTTTTATTTCTCATGAGTATTTGACCGAACTTGATAAAAAAGGGTTGCCACTGTCGAAACTTTCACGTGCGTTGAAAAGTGCACCAACACGATCAAGCCGTCGTGCGACCAATTCAATTAAGCATGAATTGACTGATAGTAAAAAAAATTCTGATTTTTACCATTCATTTAAAAAACTATTTTACCAAGCATCAGGACGTAAATTGGGTCAAGACCCGTTTTCAGAATTGCTTCGTTCCTGGGCAACTGCTAAATGGCTTGAACACGAATTGGAACGTTCACTTAAAGTCGTGCGTACTGATATTACCGGTACAAAAACGGAGCTAATAGTTGAATATCCCACAGTAACTGGTCGGGTTCCATTGTCATATAAAGATTCGGCAACACAAGCTCAAACAGCATTGCGCCGTCAAATTATGCGGGTTAAAAATGTTTATAAAACACGTTTTATTAATTTGCATAACCAATGGGTAAATCGATCAGTTATTCGTCCACAACAAGAACCTTGGTCAGCTTCTCCTTCCGAAGAACAATTGGTTTGGATGCTAAGTCGAATTCATAATCAATCAATTGCATCAGTTTCGGAATCGTCATATCAACATGTTCAAGGTTTGGATCCTGAACTAAAAGGAAAAAAATTTGATGATCTTAACCGTGCAACGCTTTTGACACCACGAAATCAAATTAATTGGATGGTAGGGCTGAACCGATTGACCAAAGGTGATCGTCTTCACTATATCCGTGGATTGGAGCGAGAAATTAAAGGTGTTAGTCCTACTTTGTTGCGTTATAACCGATATATGTCGGTGAATAGGGAATTGGTAAAAAAAGCGCAAAAAGATTTTAATTCAGGAGTACAACCAAATCAATATGCTGGGCTTATTCTAAATGGTCTAACCTTGGAACCTATTCATGATAAATATAATCGTTTGGATTTTGCAACAAATAGCCGCCGTTCACTACAACCTTTTACAATCAATAGTACTTTGAAAGGAGTTGGTTCATACGCCCCAAGTGTGTTTCAACCATTTTCAGTAGAAAAAACAGTTTTTCATTATGATTCAGGTTTGAATCGTTATAAATCACTACTTTATCCTAGAGTATGGACATTGAAATCTGGTTCACGAAAACTAGCTTCAACACCGAGTTCGTTTCCATGGCTATCATCTAATTTTAAAGCTAAGACTATTGTAGAAGGTTTTAAAGTAGATGGTTCAAGTCTAGAGAAATTGAAAACAAATAAACTGCTTCAAAACGTAAAACGTTGGGCTAAGTATCAAGAACTTTTGGGTGAACGTGAATTTTTTTATCGTCGACAAGGTCGTCGTGGTAAGAGACGTCGAACAAAAGATTTGAGGGTATTGAGGTTTGGAAGCCCAAACCCTTATATGATGCAAATGAGTGCTGATTTTAACCCACAAGTGGTTCCAAGCCCATACGGGCGTCGTCGTATTCGTAGTTCACTTATTCCGACACAAGAAAATTGGCAATATACAACTGCATCGCAAAAATCCCCACCCTACACAAAAAGTAAAAAATCGTTTTTCTCAAAGAAAAATGCAAGACGCCGTCGTAAACAATATAAAAAACTAAAAAATACACCAAAAGAAGGTTTTTCAAAAGATTTTTTGGAAACAGCACACTCTACAAGACGTCGAAAGAAACGTCGTTATCGTAAACGTTCGAAACTAAAACGTGGTCGACGTTATCAAACAATTATTGGTGACCGTAGTGGTTTTATTAAAGTACTGGCGCAAGATTTTGAACGTGATGAGCAAGAGCGTAAACTGCGACGTCGACTTCGACTTTTTGAGGAAAAAGGTATTTTTAAAATTATTAACGATGTTAAAGCTTATACACTGTTGATGCTAACATCAGGTGTTAAACTACAAACTCGTGATGATTGGTCGAGTTTGAATTATCGCCAGGCTCGTACACAAATAGCAAATTCACGCCGTGCAGATCAAGATTGGGAACGACCAAGGTTTAATACTAGTCTTGAACAAGTGGGTCAAAGACCCCCTATTTTTACACGAACAAGTAGACATGAACGTAAAATGGACCGTCGGCTAACACGTCCAAGTGTTCCGCTTGCCTATAGCCATGGTGATGGTCTTGCTCTTAATAGTTGGATTGGGTTGATGCGTGGTACATCCACTTATATTCATGGTCTACCATTGGTAGTAGACAAGGTATTGAGTGGTCAACCAATTGATCATATTCTTACACCTAAGGAAGAAACACAATTGTCAAAACACCGTATCCAATTGACACGATATTATGATTCTTTGAGAGAATATCGTAATTCACCAAATTGGCGCCGTTTTGTTCCTGGGGGTACCCGTTCATGGATTGATAACGTGTATAATCATCAATTTAAAGGAACATTGAAAACAGTCCGACGTTTGTTTTATCTGACACCATTGGAATCACAAAATAGTACTGGTGCTAGGGTTTACAAATATAACCAACTTCTTTATGATCGCGAAGGCGAAAATTACAATCCAATTCTACATGAAGAACTTGGAGATGTAAGGCTCTTGGAACCTCAATCTCCATTTTTTGAACTTACTACATCTGTTGCCCCATTTTACGTTGGTTGGGATAATAAAAATGAAAACATTATTGTGACTAACCGATATCCTTCATTGGCAGTACCAAAAAATATAAGTAATCATCCGCATGTTTCACTACAAGATGAGCTTACAACAACAACAAGTACTAGGTTGGATCGTAAAGTGTTTGAGTGGTCAAATAAAAACCTAAATAATCTATCTATTCAAACTTATGAACCAACGCGTGTAAGTCGTTATCGTTTTTTTAAAGAATTGCGTCAAACAATGCAATTTCCAGGAGATCTAAATCTAGATTCTACAGATAAGTCACAAGAGATTAATAATACATGGACTAATCTAGGTTTGAATCATAAAACTGGGTCACTTCTAGCAATGCTAAATCAAGTAAGGCTACGAAATAAGTTGGCATATGGTACATTGGATCTTTTGGGCCCTTGGAGTCATACACGAAATAGATCACAACTAAATACTGGTGAATCTAATCGTTATTTTATTCGAGGTTCACTGGTTACGCCAATTAGTCGACGCGGTCAAAAGTATAATCAAGTTAAAAAGCTTCAATCGTGGTTTAATCAATACCGTCCATATCCTTTTAGTAGATCTAATATTATGGAAGGTGGAGTTAAAAAGAAACGAGAAAAGAAGCGAGCTTTGTATAGTCTAGGTTCTATGTATACAGTATCAGGGCCAAAAGTTGTAGAGTTGAATTCGTTTCCGAATTTGAGCTTTGAATACAAACCAGGTGGAGTTTCCGCGCAAATTATTCAGACCGTTCTACCACGTTTGAAAAAAGGACTTCAACATTACCCTGAAATAATTAATAATGTATTGCCTGTGTTTCTAGTAAATCAAACACGACCATCCGGTTCTCGCAGCCAATGGAATAATGTGATGCAGTATCCAAATCGTATTTCAGATTTGCAAAATCGCCAGCAATCAAATAGGTCTGTACCTTTTTCTTTGATGTGGGTTCAACTACTAGGTTGCCGTTATTTGATTAAAGATAAAGTTTTTTCTCTTGTATCGAGAAATCAACTCTTGAATCTAAGCGAACAACTGCCAATACTTTCTACACTTGAAGATCAAGCTTCGAAAGATATGATTTTCTGGTCAAAGAGTTATGGTTTGAAAAAACGTAAAATGCGCGCATCACCCGTTAAAATAGGTGATTTGCCGCCACAAGGACGTGGTGTTCAAGATAAAGGTTATTGGCGTTTGCGTCGTACACGTGCAAAATCCGGAAAACGTAAATTTAAAGGTTATACATACCCATTTTAA